TGTTCGATTAGAACATGAAAACGTGACTGAATTCGTTCTAGTTACTCCTTGGGACATAATAAAGGAAGAGAATATGAAGATTCTCGGATAACGAAAAGAATCCAATTTCTTCTACTTCAAATTTCTCCTACTTCAAAAGAATTGAACGAGAAGCCGTATGAGGTGAAAATCTCATGTACGGTTTTGTAGAGTGACGGTAAAGGTAACTTATCTGTCAACTTTTCCACTACCACCCCCAAAAAACCGAACTCTGCCTTACGCAAAGTTGCCAGAGTACGATTAACCTCTGGATTTGAAATCACTGCTTATATACCTGGTATTGGCCATAATTTACAAGAACATTCTGTAGTATTAGTAAGAGGGGGAAGGGTGAAAGATTTACCCGGTGTGAGATATCACATTGTTCGAGGAACCCTAGATGCTGTCGGAGTAAAAGATCGTCAACAAGGGCGTTCTAGTGCGTTGTATATTCTTATCTAAGACTTGTATCATTTTATGATGATGCCATGTTAATTGCTAGAAACATGTGAAGTATATGGCTAACCTAATAACGAAAGTTTTGTAAGGGGACTGGAGCAGGCTACCATAGGACAAAAGATCTTATTTCTAAAGAGATTTGGAACTATTATACGTCTAAGGTTCAATATTGAAATCATTTCATAAGTTTTCCCCGACTTGTCAACAAGCAATTCAAAATACCTCGACTTTTTTAGAACAGGTTCGAGTCAAATAGCAATGATTTGAAACACTTTTTTTTTTTTTACACTCTTTTGGGAACCTAAGGACTTGATCGTACAGATATGTAAAATACGAGATTTCCAATCATAGCAAGAAAAAGGAAGGAAACGGATACTCAATTTAAAGTGAGTAAACAGAATTATATACATAAAGAATAGATCTCATATCTACCTATATAATCATGTGGAAAGCCGTATTCGATGAAAGTCGTATGTACGGTTTGGAGGGAGATCTTTCATACCTTTAGAGATCCACCCTACAATACGGAGTCAAAAAGCCGAAATAAGTGATTCATTTTTAGCCTTTATGAAATGGATTATTGAACCCTTTTCACACTCATGTCACGTCGAAGTACTGCAGAAAAAGAAACTGCAAAATCCGATCCAATTTATCGGAATCGATTAGTTAACATGTTGGTTAACCGTATTCTTAGACATGGAAAAAAATCATTGGCTTATCGAATTCTTTATCGAGCCATGAAAAATATTCAACAAAAGACAGAAAAAAATCCACTATCTGTTTTACGCCAAGCGATACGGGGAGTAACTCCCAATGTAACAGTAAAAGCAAGACGTGTAGGTGGATCGACTTATCAAGTTCCCGTTGAAATCAGATCTACACAAGGAAAAGCACTTGCCATTCGTTGGTTATTAGGGGCATCTCGAAAACGTCCGCCGGGTCGAAATATGGCTTTCAAATTGAGTTACGAATTAATGGATGCCGCCAGAGGGAATGGCAATGCTATACGCAAGAAGGAAGAGACTCATAGAATGGCAGAGGCCAATAGAGCTTTTGCACATTTCCGTTAATCTATGAACAGGATCGAGATCTATCTATATGGATAGATCTATCTGATCTATACAGATAGATCGATTCGAAAGAGAAATATTTCTTCGAAATTGATCAATATGTCTATCGGAACGAACGAAAGATAAAAGAAAACAAGGATGAAACATAAATCCTAGATCAACCAAGCCCTCTCGGGGGGGGGGCTTGCTTAATAAAGAATAAGATTCTGAGATAAGATTTGATCCTATTCATGAGGATTATGCAAATCTCCTATTCCAAGAATAGAAAGTTGAAAAAGATTGAGACTTTTTCGGAGATTGAATGAAGTTACTAATTCATGATCTGGCATGTACAAAATGAAAACTTCATTTTCAATTATACCCTGAGATCATTTTTATGAAAGAGTTTCATTTGCTTCTCTTCCATGGAGGTTCTATTTTCCCAGAATGTATCCTAATTCTCGGCCTAATTCTTCTTCTGATGATCGATCTAACCTCTGATCAAAAAGATACACCTTGGTTCTATTTCATCTCTTTAACAAGTTTAGTAATGAGCATAACGGTCTTATTATTTCGATGGAGAGAAGAACCTATGATTAGCTTTTTGGGTAATTTCCAAACGAGCAATTTCAGCAAAATCTTTCGATTTCTCATTTTACTATGTTCAACTCTATGTATTCCTCTATCCGTGGAGTACATCAAATGTACAGAAATGGCTATAACAGAGTTCCTGTTATTCCTATTAACAGCTGCTCTAGGGGGAATGGTTTTATGTGGTGCTAATGATTTAGTCACTATCTTCGTAGCTCTGGAATGTTTCAGTTTATGTTCTTATCTATTATCTGGATATACCAAGAGAGATGTACGGTCTAATGAGGCTACTATGAAATATTTACTTATGGGTGGGGCAAGCTCTTCTATTCTGGTTTATGGTTTTTCTTGGCTATACGGTCTATCCGGGGGAGAGATTGAGCTTCAAGAAGTAGTAAATGGTCTCATAAATACACAAATGTATAACTCCCCAGGAATTTTGATTGCGCTCATATCCATAGCTGTAGGAATTGGATTCAAGCTTTCTCTAGTCCCTTTTCATCAATGGACCCCTGACGTATATGAAGGAGTGCGATTCGTTCGACGAATTATTACCCCTATAATAAGCGGATATATATCTTTTTTAGAGATGTTTAGATCTATAAAAACTCTATGGACATGCGGAAGAGAAAAAGACTGTTATCCCCACTCGGGCTAAGGCATAACTTTTACCAAAAGTTATTCGCGAGATTTTTGTTGAAATAACAATTAAGGTAAAGCAAGGTCAAAAATAACTAATATCTTTGAATAAACAGAGATATTTTGCAAGTCAGTTATTACGGGTAGTTCTTACAAAGGATCAGACCAATGACGTATACAATACTTTCATTCTCGATGTAAATGCTACATAGTCAGTTTTCATCCTTCAAGGACTACGAGTGTAATAGAAGCATCCGTCGACAAAAAGATCACCCTAAGATGATTATCTCATGGCTATTGAGAACGAATAAAATCAGATGGTTCTATTTCTCAATCTTTTTGACTTGTTCTTGCGGAACCGAAGTCAAAAAGATCGAGAAAGTCAGTGATTCACTATGGGAACCGCTGATGGAGGATTCCTCGGGAAGTTAAGGATTAGTAATCCTTTTCTATAAATTGAATCGATTCGGTCTTATACATACGCGAGGAAGGTAATGAAAAAGGAATAAGATGATTATGTCCTTCTTTTTTTATCACTTAGGAGCCGTGCGAGATGAAAGTCTCATGCACGGTTTTGAATGAGAGAAAGGAGTGAGGGATCCTCTTTTCGACTCTAACTCTCCCACTCCAGTCGTTGCTTTTCTTTCTGTTACTTCGAAAGTAGCTGCTTCAGCTTTAGCCACTCGAATTTTCGATCTTATTTTCTACTTTTCATCGAACGAATGGCATCTTCTTTTGGAAATATTAGCTATTCTTAGCATGATATTAGGCAATTTAATTGCTATTACCCAAACGAGCATGAAACGTATGCTTGCATATTCGTCCATGGGTCAAATTGGATATATCATTATTGGAATAATTGCTGGAGACTCAAAGAATGGATATGCAAGCATGATAACTTATATGCTGTTCTACATTTTCATGAATTTAGGAACTTTTGCTTGCATTGTATTATTTGGTCTACGCACAGGAACTGATAACATTCGAGATTATGCAGGATTATATACGAAAGATCCTTTTTCGGCTTTCTCTTTAGCTTTATGTTTACTATCCTTAGGAGGTATTCCTCCATTAGCAGGTTTTTTTGGAAAACTTTATCTATTCTGGTGCGGGTGGCAGGCAGGCTCATATTTATTGGTTTCGATAGGACCCCTTATGAGCGTTATTTCTATATACTATTATCTAAAAATAATCAAGTTATTAATGACTGAGCGAAACAAAGAAATAACTCCTCACGTGCAAAATTATAGAAGATCTCCATCTTCTTTCATATCAAAAAATTCTATCGAATTGAGTATGATTGTATGTGTAACAGCATCTACTACACTGGGAATAGTAATGAACCCAATTATTGCAATTGCTCAGGATACCTTATTTTAAGGTCTATTTATTCGTTCAATCCGGAAGAATTAGTCGATTTGTCCCGCCCAAAATGGGAATAGGCCGAGATTCTGAGATGAACTTCTAATTATGAGATCAACTTGATCATCGAATTAGAAGTTCATTCTAGACTAGAATAGGGTTATTAATAGGGCTATATACATTTTCATTATGGGAAAAGGTCATTCGAACGTATGTAGATAGATATCTACGTCGTTCCATTCTATTTAGGAATCGATATATGCGCACATATGATCGAACCTGCTTTTGACATATCATTATTTGGGTACCATGTTCGCTTCTCTAGGCTTCTATTGAATCGAAAAAGAAAAGATGTTCGATCGTGCATATTTTTGATGTATATGAAATATCCTCCGGATAATGAAAATCGAAAGAAGTTGGTGATATATTAGGCTTGGACCTATATAACCGATCGATATAAATACCCCAATACTCTATCTTTGTCATAGATTCTACATTCCATCTATAATGATAGATGATCGTAATATAGATATCATACTCATGGAATATGATTCACTTTCGGGATGCCTTGATGGTGGAATGGTAGACACGCGAGACTCAAAATCTCGTGCTAAAGAGCGTGGAGGTTCGAGTCCTCTTCAAGGCATAATATTGAGAATGCTTATTGAATGAGCAATTCAATAACAAATATCGGATCTAATTGATTATCTCAATGTACCGAGATCGATTTATTCGATATCTGTTGATACGAAGTATTCCGACGATTCCCTATATACGATATGAGTTAAAGCTGTTGGAATAGGTTCGACAGTGGATCACAAGATCTTGGCGATCTTCTCTATCTAATGAATGGAGAAGTCCATTTCAAAATGGTCCGCCCTGCACCCATCCCCCGAGTAGATACCTCAACAGGAATCACACAAATGCAGGTAGATCAATAGAAACTTCTGGGAAAATGCCCCCCCCCCCCGTGACCCAACAGATGGAGTACATTCCACAAAGGAACATATGGGAGAAATTGAATGAAAAAATGAAAAAGACCAAATCTCAGGTGGAATGTTTCTATTTCTTTTTATGTCCATTAAAGAATGCATGAAGCTTGTTTCTTACTAATTATGAGGTATACGCAATTAAGGACATAGATTGAGGAGAATCTATATACCCCTCTTAAAGTTTTGCAAGATCCGGGAGTTGCGATCGAACTTAAACGACTATACCAATGTTGAATCCTGTGACTCTATAGGCAAATAAGGGATCCTTTCTTCCGAATGGGAAGTGTAAGAAAAAAAAAGAGTACCAGAACCAAAATCGAAGAAATAAGGGGTAAGCATAGTAGAGAATACCTCATTAAGTTCAATCAAATTGACTTGGCTCATATTCCTTGCTATGCTCACTCTTACACGGTCGAGATCTCGGAATAAGGAATCTATCTTCAAATTCAAGATCTATCAACTCTTTGTTCTTCTTTTTTCTTCTTCTAACATACTTTCCATTCTTGGACAAGACCGAGAAAGGATTCATTTTCGAATAGGATCTGAAATCGAAGCAGATGTAGAACTTCTCATTTGTTTCCACGACCCTACTACCCGGTCAATTTCGTTCTACTTCATTTCATTGCCCTTTCATCGATGATGACAGATTTTTCCGGCTAAAATAGATATGTGAAATCTATCTTTTGTTGTATGAATTAAGTGTTCAATTTCCTTCGGAAAAAGCCATCTATTTTTCAACAATGTCCTTGTCATTTGATTCAATAACATTCTGTTAGATAGGAACAGATTTGATAAATATTTATAACTCTCGGATAGAGTATTATAAAGAAAAGATTCATTCGATAATGAACTATTGGTTTCAAGCCATCTTTGGCGATGAATTAACAATTCGAAGCGATCAACCTTTTCTTGCGGATTTTCAATCAACCAACGTTGATATAGAAATGTAGGAGTATATGGCTGTATACGTTTCAATCGGATACCAATTGCTTGAATGCGTTTGAAAGCCTCAATATGTTCCTTTTCTGCAAGAGGCAATTGTTTCCACGAATTTATGACCGAATTGGTCATGAATTTTGAATTATATCTATGAAAAGCACCTTGGATACTTTTTTTAGGGAAGAGATGTTTTTCTTGTCTTCTTATTGAACCGTAAGTAATATAAAGCCTTCTCAGCATTTCTTCATTTGCAAAAAATTCCCGACGTGAAAACACAAGGTGCTGATCTTGAAATAGAAAACCTGTGGGATCCCAAAGAAATCGTCTTCCTAGAAAGAACATTGGTTTATTAGAGGATTTAGATCGCATTTGATATTGTATAGAAAATTGAAATATTCCTATTTCAAACCGCTCTTGTAATGATATATCTTCCAATTGAGACTGTATATGTTGTAGATTCTTTTGTCTTGCGTTAGAATGATTTCTCTCATGAACATAAAACCCCTTTTTATGTGGTCCTTTTTGGAGAGACTCTAAATTCTCTCTAACCCTTTTACAGTAACTGGCCTGCTCCTCTTGAAACAATCCGAACTGATACGAAAATCCCAATTCATTGGGTCTTTTTGTACGATCAAATAGATTACTGCGAAGAAAACTAAGACGCCAGATCCTAGGAGCCCAAACTATGTTATTGACTAATTTTTCATCCATTTGTTTTGCGCCGGGAGTTTCTTGTTGAAACTTCAATTCATATTCTTTATATATAAACATTTTATTGACCATAGAATAAACCCCTTTTCGCATCACATTGAGATGATTTCTCGTTTTGGGCTGAGGAGCAAATGTGATTTGATTCTTATCAGGCTTACCCCGGCATATTCCTAACCATGGAAACTCCACCAGAAGACTTTCTAAAAGACCAGAAGCTAAATCGAAATCATGCTCAGCGAATCTATCGAGAGGAATCCAATTCTCTCTATTTTGTCCCGATATAAACCAGGAATCTCGAGCTGCTGATCCGGCCAAGCAACCCAAAATATGGGGGAGTATGGTCAATTCCTTCATAGTTGTTCCAGCAATAGAAGGTTCTAAATACCATTTGGACAAATAAGAAAACCTTTTCTTCCATAATTCATTATTAATAGATAGAGGATTCATAGAAGAATTCCTTCTAAGTGTATTTTGTATAACAGCTTTTCCCACCTTATAGGGAAGTATTTCGTAATTTTGACCGGATCCAACCTGATTATCTATAGATTGCAAACCCCAAGTTTGTCTATAAAGAGCTAATCTAATTGTATCAGTGCCTATAACTGATTTATTTTGGGTAATACTAATTGATAAGGCTTCATTGGCAAGTGCTGCTAGATCCCGTGCATTGGAACCTATGGTTCTAGATCCAAATTCCTTGGGACAAGACAACTCTTTTTCCGAGTCAAACCCTTTGCTGCGTAAAAGAATAGGAAATTCCTTTTGTCGTTGTGGGATAGGAAGCATTCGAACATTGATTGATCTGTCTAATCGATTTGGAGCTATTGGAGCTGGATCCACTTTTTTAGGAATATGAGTCGAAGCAATAACAAGAAGATTTCTAGTAGAATCTTTCTCATCATCTCTAGAGAGATGGTTCACTAATAAACCAAGGAAAAAGTGAGTTAAGTAATTGACATTCAGTTCATGAATGTTTGGAATCCATATTATGCAAGGGGACATTCTTTTTGCCAATTCGAAGGTGAGATTGAATTGGTGCATTTTTTGCACCACATTATTCATACTTCGTATATCGAGGAAATTAGAATATTCACCTTTGTCATACAGGAACTTGTTTAGGGATATTCTTACCAGAGGAACATAAGAGTCTGCTGCTAGACCCTTGACCAAATAGGATCGTCCGGTTTCCGCAGGACCTATCAGTAAAATCCCTTTGGAAAGGGATGATCCTAAGTGGAGTGAGAAAGGTTTTCCATGAAATGTGAGGTTCAAACCCCTAAAGATTTGTGAAGAGGTAATCTTCCGACAAAAAGCGAGGAAGACCCATCTTTCTGTTAAACGAGATTGATCGAACTCGTGATTCATTAGATCTTTCTGATAAGTGTCGGCTAAATAGATCAGGTAAATAAGTCCCGGCTGTTCAGTGATTTGATAATCAAATTCATTCTTGAAGAAATTATGACTGTGAGTCAAATTCGATCCAAATTGAGAGATGTTTTTTTCTGTTATTAGAAACTGAACTAGTAATTCTCTCTCTTTTCCAGAGATATCCATGCTGAAGCACGATCTGTTCAACTCTCTTCTTATAGGTGAATAAAACTTTCTATTCCTCATAGAATAGATCAATTCGTCCAGAAAATAGATGGATATGTCCCTTATATCCATAGAGAAAAGCAGACCAGGCAAAGGATGATCCATCAGTTTTTGCAACTCGATCGCGTATGACGGATCCATTAAATCTTTGATGCGTTCAAGGTGTATCTGTAACTCAATAAAGGCTGAGGAAACAACGAAAGAATATCGAAGAACGAAATATCCAAGGACGAAAAAAAGGATAAGGATCGAATATTCATACTCCCGAGCATTCAGCAATCTCAGATGTGCCCATATAGATAGAACCGATGACTCATTCTTTTGATTAATCATTTCCTTGAATGAACAAAGATTCCATAAAGAAAAAAACTTATCCAAGATATTGGTTCTCAGATTACATTGTAGAAGTGCCCATAATTGATGAGAAATTGCCCACGATAGATTCGATTTATGCATAATATCATGCAAAATAGATACAAGTTGATCACTGCTATTTAGCAATATCTCCGGAAAAGTCTCTAGAAGTAGATTCTCAAGATATTTCCACCATGCAGAAGTCAAGAGCCATGGCGTATATGCTCGGAACAAATCCCATTTTTTAAAAAGACTCTCTATTTGAGAGATCCTATGCATCTCTTGTTTCTTAGCACGTTCATTAAAACGCGGTGAACAAAATGGTAAGAGATTCCGTTCCTCTTTAGAGAAATTGAAAAGGGTGCTTCTTTTATCTATGGCTTTGTTCTCAATTCTGTTTTTTGAACCTTCTGTTGAACTAGATTTTACAAACCGATCTCGAATCCGATGAAGCATTTCCTGGTTCTTATCTTTTCTTTTTAGAAAGATTTCGGATAGTAAATCATCTCGATAAGATTGAGTTTGAATAAGACCCATGTTTGAACTGAAACCCCCCTTAAGGTACTGATCGAAGTTGTTTTCTTCTAAATCGGATCTATTTAAGAAGGGCTGACAAGAAGTTTTTTCGAAATTGGCTATTCGTTCTCTCGTTAAAGGCGTTGTAGAAATCTCTTCGATCGAGGAAATATCTATTTTATCATGAACAAATGGATTCAATCGAGTTAGTAAATCGAAAGATTTGTACAAGTCATAGATTGATACAAACGTTTGGTTACCGCTTTGTTGCAAATATTTAGGTAAGAATATGTTAGATACTTGTGACTTTATAAGTGAAATAGTATCTTTCTCCAAGTGAACAGGTCTTATTTCACTAATGGACAAAGAAAATAGATTGCTGTGGATGGGCGAAATATTGAATAATTGTCCATATGTAAGATTATGATTTTTTGTATGAATCCTTTCCATATAATAAGGTAATCTTTTCTTATAATTGAACCGAGGATGATGTGAATAATCGAAGAATTGTAGTGTATTTGCTTTGTAAAAAGAAGCTCTCGATGAGCTTTGATTAGATAGTTTTACGGGATTCAACCAGTTGTCTCGATCGTTGGATATCGTCGAAAAATCAGTGTTATCGAACAATTCCATGCAATTCTTTTCATTCTCGAATAAGTCAATAATAAATCGATTCACCGGCATCTCATGATAGAAAAATTGTGCTACTGTTCTTTCGTCGATCAAGAATTTCGATCTTTGTGAAAGATTATGGTTATCCAAAAGAAAGGGTTTGAATGTTTTTAAATGAACGATTCGAACACCAATTGATTTTAACAACTTATTGAAGAGTTGATCATTCATACCCTTTAACTTATCAATGAAAAACTCGGGAATGAAAATAGCCGAATGAGAAATGGATTTCTTAGAAAGAAAGATCTTCACAGTATTTTCAGCAATCAAAGAAAACTTAGAATAATCTTTTTTGTTGGGACTTCCAGACCAACCAATTGAATCTCTATTAGCACATGATTCAATCGGATCGAACACTATTTTCAAATCGTTTTGTTTAGAAACAAGATGTTTCGAACATCTCTTCAAGTATTCGGTCTGATTGGACCATTTGTACACATTCAAATTCCGATTGATACATTTATCAGTTCGAAGAATAGAATGATCAAACCATTCTTTTTGACCTTTTCTCCAATTTGATGGATGTCGGTTAATTGTATCTTTCGATACATTATTCAAATTTTCATTTTCTATCCAATTTGTTCGAATTTGATCCTTTAAATTGCGACTGGACCCGTTCATTGAATATAATTTGTTGAATGCATTTTTAAAATGCCCGTGAATCTTATATCGAATCAATTTGTACCAATTTGAAGTTTCAGTTCTGTAATTGTTAAGAGGGGTTCCTATTTCTGAACCCTTTTTGGAAGAGATTTGGATCAATTCTTTTTCGATTATTCGATCTAAATATTCATTCTCTTTATCAGTAATATTGAGTAGGATCAATAAAGATTGATTCTTCAATTTATTCTTGTGGTTGAAGATCTGATCCAAGAATCTATTCTTGTTCAGTTCATAGAATTGATTCACGTGATAATCAATATCAGGAGCAAGTGTATTATCATAAACCTGATTAGGCTTAGTTATTAATAGAGCGAATTGATCTGTTATTTTTAGAACTCTTTTTTTAAATCGTAAATTGTTGTGGAATATGTATTGTTCTTTGTTTTGATCACAGAATGAAGAAAATCGATTCCGAGACAAACTCCGGTTCATAAAGAGAATACAATTTAATTTGTTTATATCCCTCTGATTTTTTCTAATCATATTACATCCGGGATCTAATGAAATAGCACAATTTGAGGAAGGATTTTGAAAATATGTTCTTATCTTCCACGGATCAATTATCCCATTCTTTTCTGAGCCCCTGAAATATCTGAAAAAAACATCTTGTTGCCCTTTCAATAATTTGAAATTTTCAATAGGCTTCTTAGTAACACTAGAACCCATGCACGGTTCATCTATTGACAATATGTCAAAAAAATAAGAACGAATTGATTTTGTGAAATTCTCGATGAATCTTTTCCTTTCCTTTGGAAACAAATTCTCTGTTATAGACTTTTTATCTTCCGTAAATAGTTCTTTCGTCCAATAGATCGGAGAATCTTCTGAGAGACACTTTGAGGACAAATCTGATTTTATTTTTGTTCTTTCTATTCGAATAGAAGAAGAAGGATCCCAAAGAATTGATCTTTCTTTTAGTTGCTCGATCTCCGTTTTATTTATATATCCATTTGTGAAAATCCGTTCACAAAGATCTTTTTCAGGTTCCCAATACTCATTCTCAGTGAAATTGAGAGTCAAATCTATCTCCGAATCGATATCTTTCTCATCCCTCTCCGAATGAGTCTCCCAAGTTATCGGTCTTTGATTCTCTGAGATTATCTCATCCTTTTTGTTCATGTTCGTGCCATATTCTGAATTTTCACTAATGGGATCGAAATGATCGATGGATCGATTATAAGATCTTTTCAATTGGCTAGAATGATTGACTTTAATGAAAATAGATTCTGAGAAATTGTATAGAATATCCAACAATAAATTCTGTATCTTGCTAAAAAGCTGATCATTGTTCACATCATTCAACTGAATGAATTTCTCTTTTAAAATGTCCTTCGAAAGTTCCAATTTCTGCTGATCTTTCTCCCAACTAACAAAAGAATCTTTATAGAATTGCCAAAATTCAGCATAATTTTGGAAAGAGAGATACCCTTTCTCTTTCAATAGAATGGAAGATTCTGCAATAATTTGATCAGATTCACCCCAACTATTCCAGATCTGAAACATATTCTTTTTCCACCAACGCGGTCCCCATTCTGATTTTTCTTGATAGGATAATCGAAGATGGGAGAAATGCTTAATATTATTCGATTCAACAATTGATTTCGATTTCTGCTGCTTGAATGGACCCTCCGCTTCGAATAGCATTTTTTCACAAAAAGCGGACATGAGATAACAGATTAGATTATTACCTAATATTTCGACTTGCTGCTTCGAGCTCAAGTCGATCGTGTCCTGCTTATTTCTCATAAAAACACGATCGAAATGATATTCCCAATCATAGTCTTTGCGGATCAGATCATCAATATAGAATTCAAAAAACCCCTTTAGATGTTCCACATCTTTCTCTTTCAATGACATCTCAATTTTTGCTATTGATCCCTGAGGGATCTTCCAACTAGGAAGAATCTCTTCTATGATCCAATTCTTCCACCATCGTGAACCCCAAGAATCAATTTGATTATATGCAGGCATGACACACACTTTTCTTTTTGAGAGAACCCAAGCGTCCTCTTTCGAATTTCTCAAGTGACTTTGATATATCTTTCTCCCTTTTGGGAAAGACAGAAAAAGATGCGGAAAGATCAACAAATTTTTATTGAAAGACTCGAAATATTCTTCCGATGTTTCATTTCTAGGTTCAGCATAGTTTATAGGTATAGGAAAGAGTTTCATCGAATAGAACTTTTTTCTTTCAATCATACTTTTCTGATTCACGTGATATATAAGGACTGGTAATGTAAGTAGTACTACACCTTTGATTGTCAAAGATTGATTGCTTCTTGAACCACGTAGATCGCGTAAAAGCAACGTACTAAGAATTCGAGAGTCAAAGAGCTTAATAAGACGTTCTCGATGGGAAACTATTTTCGTGAACAATCTCACCAAATTCAATTCGGTCCATGAATTGAATAAATATTGAAAGCTTCGTATTTCTTCCAATTTAAATATCCAGGATTTCAATTTTTGTCGTTTCATTCCTTTTTTACAATAATTACATTACAATAATGAAATAGTTTTTGATAGATCTCTATCCTTAAATAGATTCAATGACTTCGGTCTTTTCCATTCTATTTTTTTCTATAATATTGATAGAATATAGGTATTTATCTATATAGGTACATAGATCTATATATCTATTTGTTCTCTACCAATTTGAAACGAAACCATATTGGATCTATTGAAATAGAGTATCGAAAAAGATCTCATCTATAGTATATACTTTGGGTGATCATGAATAGAATGACATATAAATATAATATTGGCATAAAGAAGAGCTTGCGTCAACCACTAAGAATTCAATTGATTCTATATCAATAGATAGAAATACTTCTTGTTCATTTGAAATTGAAAATGACAAAGATGGATTGGATCCAATCCGTTTCTTTATGGGCGAACGACGGGGATTGAACCCGCGCGTGGTGGATTCACAATCCACTGCCTTGATCCACTTGGCTACGTCCGCCCCAGAAGAACCAATTGACAGTCTCTATCTACGGTCATTCCTTCCAAGAAGAAGAGAGTTTCTTTCTAAGTTCCGACGACGAACTAACGGCAACCTCTGACAGAAAATGAAAGTGTTGCAAGATCGATAACCAACTTAGAACCAACTCTCGAACAATTTGTCATATACCTCTGTCAAATGTGCTTGACATGAATTGAATGGGAGAGAATGTCCGACCAATATCAATTTTGAGTTGATACTCATGTTAGACGATGTGCTCGTATTCTATAATACGATTGGTTCTTCTCTTCACGATGATCTCTAGCATCCATGGCTGAACGGTTAAAGCGCCCAACTCATAATTGGCGAATTCGCAGGTTCAATTCCTGCTGGATGCACGGGAATTGCACATATGTATTATTTAACCTTATTATTCCTTCGAACGAAAAAAAAAAAAAAAAGGGAGGGGGGCGAGATCGGATCCATATAAATATAAGTATGATATATCCATACTTTGGAGTTGGGGATAATTGATTACAATACGAATCAGTATATGAATTCGTAAGAGATGAGAAAAAAAAAGGAGATATCTATGAATGAAATGGAATACACAATATTTACAGAAAAAAAGATTCGTTTATTAGAAAATAATCAATATACTTTCGATGTAGGTTCGAGACCGACCAAAACAGGGGTGAAAAATTGGATCGAACTTTTCTTTGGTGTCAAAGTAATAGCTATGAATAGTTATCGACCTCCAAAAAAGGGAGGAACAGTAGGACCAATAGGACATCCAATACGTTGTAGGCGTATGATTATTGCACTCCAGCCAGGTTATTCTATTCCACTTCTTTCAGAGGAATAAAACTTATTAGATTCAATTAAGGTACCCAATAACATGGCCATCCGTTCATACAGAACTTATACTCCAAGCACACGAAATAGACCCATATCAAGTTACGATGGAAGGGTCCGGTCCAATCCACAAAAAAAATTGACCTCTGGACAGCATCGTTGTGGAAAAGGTCGTAATAGTAGAGGAATTATTACCGCAAGGCATAGAGGAGGAGGTCACAAGCGTCTGTATCGTCAAATTGATTTTAAACGGAATGAAAAATACATTTTTGGAGAAATTGTAACTATAGAATATGACCCTAATCGAAGTGCATACATTTGTCTCGTACACTACGGAGATGGTGAGAAGAAATATATTTTACACCCCAGAGGGGTCATAATTGGAGATACTATTACTTCCGGTCCAAGAGCTCCTATATCAATAGGAAATGCCCTACCTCTGAGTGCGGTTTGAATCATTGATTTGCGTAATCGAAAGCAACCGATTAGGTTTACAGCAAGACCTATGAATCTATCACTGATCCAACTCGGGTACTTTTATGGGATAAACCTCAAAGGGAAACTGAAGAGGAATGGCAGCGGGTGATTGGGTTCAATAGTTCCTCATATCGAATTATTGATTCCAAAGATATGATAATATGGAGAAGATCGAATTGTCTGAAGCATGAACAAACCCGGAGCGGAAGGGCACCCCTTGTTTCAAAGAAAGGGACGAGTTACTCACATTTGATTTGATGGTCAGAGGCAAATTAAAAGCTGGACAGTAGTAATATCTCCCGTAAAAGAAAAGATGGAAGAAGAGAATAAAAAAGAAAGAGATGTTTAACACGCCTCCTACGTTATCCAGAACATACAAAGGTATTGACGTAATTTTATGAAGTCATTCATTCTGAATGCTACATGAAAAACATAGGCCAGATGATGGAATAGAGAGATCTAGGATGTAGAGGATCGGGACATGAGGAACGAAATCCCATATTTCATCCTATTTGTTGATCAAAGATATATGATCGATATATGTCAATATTATCATATACATCCAGAAAGCTGTATGCCTCGAGAGAGGCTTGTACGGTTTGGGAAGGGATTTTTATTGATCGAGAATAAGATTGATCGAAAATAAGGATCTACTTCAACCGATGTACCCTTGGGCACGGCTATACATAGCATAGAAATAACATTAGGTAAAGGCGGACAATTGGCTAGAGCAGCAGGTGCTGTAGCAGAACTGATTGCAAAAGAGGGTCGATCGACCACATTAAGATTACCATCTGGGGAGATTCGTTTAATATCTGAGAATTGTTCAGCAACGATTGGACAAGTAGGTAATGTCAATGCGAACAATGGAATTTTAGGTAAAGCTGGATCTAAACGTTGGCTGGGTAAACGTCCTAGAGTAAGAGGAGTAGTTATGAACCCTGTAGACCATCCCCATGGGGGTGGTGAGGGAAGAACTCCAATTGGTAGAAAAAAACCCGTGACCCCTTGGGGCTATGCTGCGCTTGGAAGGAAAAGTCGGAAGAATAATAAATATAGTGATGCTTCAATCTTTCGTCGACGTAAGTAAGAGCAGTTGGGGATCTATTTTATTAAAAAAGAAAAAAAAAAAATGGGGGGGGGGGGGGGTAATTGGCCATGGCACGTTCACTGAAAAAGAATCCTTTTGTAGCTAATCATTCATTGAGGAAGATAGAGAATCTAAACATAAAAAAAGAGAAGAAGATAATAGTAACCTGGTCTCGGGCATCTACCATTGTACCCGCAATGATCGGTCATACAATTGCTGTTCATAATGGAAAGGAACATTTACCTATTTATATAACGGATCGTATGGTAGGTCACAAATTGGGGGAATTTGCACCTACTCTAATTCCCCGCGGACATGCAAAAAGCGATAATAGATCCCGTCGTTAATCAGGAGGTGCTCATCATTAATATTAATGGGAGATGAAGTTCAATGGAAAAGAATAGCTCAAGTCCAAAAATACGAGCTCTAGCTAAACATATACGTATGTCTACTCATAGAGCACGCAGAGTAATTGATCAAGTTCGTAATCGTTCGTATGAACAAGCACTTATAATACTGGAACTCATGCCTTATCGAGCATGTTATCCTATATTACAATTAATTCCTTCCGCAGCGGCAAATGCTAATCACAATATGGGGTTGAACAAAGCCAATTTATTTGTCAGTAGGGCCGAAGTAAATGAAGGTGCTATTTTGAAAAGATCCCAACCTAGAGCTCAAGGACGTGGTTATCCAATACAGAAACCCACCTGTCATATAACTATTGTATTGGAAGAAAGATCCAGATCGAACAATCTGATTATGCCAACAGAACCCAAAAAAGGAAAATATGTATGGGACAGAAAATGAATCCACTTGGTTTTAGACTTGGTATAACCCAAAATCATCGTTCCCATTGGTTTGCGCAACAAAAGAATTATTCCGAAGATCTCCGGGAAGATGAAAAAATACGTAATTGCATTGTGAATTATATACGAAGACATATGAGGAGCTCCTCGAATCATGGAGGAATTGCACGTGTAGAAATTCGAAGAAAGATCGATTTAATTCAGGTCGAAATCCATATTGGATTTCCCAACTTGTTGATAGAAAATAGGGGTCGGGGAATTGAACAATTAAGAACCGATGTACGAAATATGCTTAATCCTGTGGATCGAAAACTAAACATTGCTATAGTGAAAGTTGCGAAACCTTATGGAGAACCTAATATTCTTGCGGAATTTATTGCCCTGCAACTAGAGGATAGAGTTTCACTCGGAAGAACAGTCAAAAGAGCTATTGAACTGGCTGAACAGGCAGATATAAAAGGTATTCAAATACAAATTGCAGGACGTCTCGACGGAAATGAAATTGCCCGTGTCGAATGGGCTAGAGAAGGTAGGGTTCCCCTACAGACCATTCGAGCCAAAATTGATCATTGTTATTATCCAGCTCAAACTATCTATGGAGTATTAGGGATTAAAATTTGGATCTTCGGGGATGAGAAATGATTGGTCCTCCTATTATCCTCCTACGGGAAGGAAGATAAAAAAAAAAAAAAAAATTGCGAATCATTCCATGATTTGTCCGATCAAAAATCATCAATTTTATCAGATCAAATAATAATTAGATTAACCCTCTCGGAGAAATGCTATGCTTAGTGTGCGACTCGTTAGGATCGACTTTTTATAGAGCTATGAATAACTCGGAAGAAGAACGGGTCGGTCCCCGGTATGAACTAGGGGCTAACTCATTACTTCGTATTGCCGAGATCCAAGGATTTAAGAACTATAGATACATCCATTACATAGTTATGCGAACTTAAAAGACTTTCTTCCAGGGGGGGGGACATCTATATCTCTTGTGAAGCGAGAGAGGTGTTCAAGAATGTGGGAGAATGGAAAGGAGAAGGGAGCGAGGAAGAAATGAGATATTCTTCCAATATTGTTATTGTATGGTCGGTTTATAAATCACCCTCCAAAGAGCAGTGTGATAAAGCATAAGAATCATCCTGATTGAATGGATTCAGTTTATGATGAATAAAAAAAAAAAAAGAGCTTCGGGTCGATGGAAACTAAGGAAATTGACTCCATAACAGATGAAATGAAAAGCTCCATTGCAGAGGAAAGACCTAAGCATCGGTTTAGGAGCTATCGAAACGATGGAACCCGTGACTGCATAGGATTATATAAGAATCTCAATCATCCATTGGATAGGATGGCGAAAGAAACCAAGAATGAATTGATCTCAGTGGGGGAGGAGTTATAAGTCGACCCCATGGAGCAAATACCAGAAGAGTTAATATTCGCCTGTGGAATTCGTATTGGACAGTTCCGAAAAAAAAAAAAAAAAAAATAGATTTGTCCCTTCTCTAATATTTAAAATATTAAATATATGCGTAAATATATACTTATTCCTATATAACACATATCATATGCACATTGATCGTCCAATTTTACATATATTATTCACGAGGAGCCGGATGAGAGGAAACTTTCATGTCCGGTTCTGAAGTAGAGATGAGATAAATCATCGATTATAACCCCAAAAGAACAAAATTTCGTAAACAACATAGGGGGAGAATGAAGGGAGTATCTTATCGGCGGGGCAATCGTATTTGTTTTGGTAGATTCGCTCTTCAGGCGCTTGAACCTGCTTGGATCACATCTGGACAAATAGAAGCGGGACGACGAGCAATTACTCGTTATGCTCGTCGTGGTGGAAAAATATGGGTACGTATATTTCCCGACAAACCTATTACAATGAGACCTGCAGAAACACGTATGGGTTCGGGGAAAGGATCTCCCGAATATTGGGTATCCGTCATCAGACCATATCGAATACTTTATGAAATAGGCGGAGTATCCGAAACTGTAGCTAGAGCAGCTACTGAAATAGCTGCATACAAAATGCCTATACGTACTCGATTTGTTACTGCTTCACCCGTCTAAATACTGAACCAAAGAGATATTTCTAATGGAAAAAGAAGATTCCTAGTTCGCCAACTATATATCTTCTTTTTTTCATTTCCTCCGCCGGAGAACCAAATTATTGGAGAAAGAATGATTCAACCTCAAACTTATTCAAATGTAGCGGACAACAGTGGAGCCCGAAAACTAATGTGCATCCGGGTTCTAAAAGCTAGTAATCGTCAATACGCTCATATTGGTGACGTTATCATTGCTATAATTAAAGAAGCAGTACCAAATATGCCCTTAAAAGAATCAGAAATAGTTAGAGCCGTAGTTGTACGCACCTGTAAAGAACTTAAACGTGACAATGGAATGATAATACGATCTGATGACAATGCAGCAGTTATCGTTGATCAGGAAGGAAATCCAAGAGGAACCCGGGTTTTTGGTTCAGTTGCTCGGGAATTGAGACAATTGAATTTTGCCAAAATAGTTTCATTGGCTCCCGAAGTCTTATAAGTAATAAGAAATCGTGTAATGGTTTAGAAATAGATCAATTTGTAAGTTGCATCTCAGGCATATTCCTCAAAGAAGATTGAACATGCCTCTTATATCAAGACCAGAAATTCATAATAATTCTTTCTCATGGGTAACGATACTATTGCCAATATAATAACTTCTATAAGAAACGCTGACATAGTAAAAAAAAAAACAGTTCGAATAATAGCTACTAATACTACCAAAAACGTTGTAAGAATCCTTCTGCAAGAAGGTTTTATAGAAGATGCTAGAGAACATAGGGAAGGTCAAAAATCTTTTTCGGTTTTAACTTTAAGATATAGGGGAAGGAAGGAAAAGACATATATAACCACTTCAAAGCGTACTAGCAAACCTGGTCTGAGGATCTATTCCAATTCTCAAAAAGTTCCTAAAGTTCTAGGTGGAATGGGGGTCGTAATTCTTTCTACTTCTCAAGGAATCATGACGGATCGAGAGGCTCGACGGAGAAGAATCGGAGGAGAAATATTATGTTATGTACGGTAATTTCTCTGAATTTTGTATTATTTATTCTGGAGGATATCTCTATGAAAGGGAAAAAGTAAGTTAGATGATAGCATTCATCCTTATCCACGTTAGTTGATTTCTCAAGGAGATTCTAAAAAATGAATAAACAAAATTTGATCGATGTGGAAGGTTCAGTTACTGAATCACTTCCAAATGGTATGTTCCGAGTTCGTTCAGATAACGGATGTCAGGTTCCAACCCATATCTCGGGGAAAATTCGGCGTAATCATGTACGAATACTACCAGGAGATAGGGTCAAGGTCGAATTAAGTCCTTATGATCTAACCAAAGGACGTATAATTTATCGACTTCGCAACAAATCTTCAAATGATTGGATCACCTCCTGAACATCCGATAGGGATAAATAATATTTAGGCTCATGAATTAGAGAACCCTTATTTCTCGGAAAACGAGATGTAATATGATTAATCATATCAATTCCAAATTGAAGGACCACAAACATGAAAATCCGCGCTTCTGTTCGTAAAATTTGTGAAAAGTGTCGACTAATTCGTAGGCGGGGACGAGTTATGGTAATTTGTTCCAATCCGAGACATAAACAGAGACAGGGGTAATCCTTCTCTACATCAAGTAACAAATGTAGAAATGAAAGATCTATTTCGATATGAAATGGATAGATATCTATCTTACCGAACCCATAAATATGGAATAATGAATATGTCAAAACCTATAAGAAAAATTGGTTCACGTAGAAATGAACGTAGAATACCAAAAGGAGTTATTCACGTTCAAGCAAGTTTTAACAATACCATTGTTACTGTTACGGATGTACGGGGACAGGTGGTTTCTTGGTCTTCTGCCGGTGCCTGTGGATTCAAAGGCACGAAAAGAAGTACACCATTTGCTGCTCAGACTGCAGCAGAAAATGCTATTCGTACGTTAATGGATCAAGGTATGGAACGAGCAGAAGTCATGATAAGTGGCCCTGGTCCGGGGAGAGATACAGCATTACGGGCCATTCGTAGAAGTGGTGTACTCTTAAGTTTTGTACGTGACGTAACCCCTATGCCACATAATGGATGTAGACCTCCCAAGAAGAGACGTGTGTAGGAATCAAATGAATTCCGGGAGAGAGAAATGATCAAATGATCTGATCAAATAATCTCAGTATGATTCGAGATGAAATCTCAGTCTCCACTCAGACACCGCGGTGGAGGTGCATTGGATCCGGAGCGGACAGTAAGCGTCTTCATTATGGCCGCTTCGCTTTATCTCCGCTTCGAAAAGGTCAAGCTAGTACAATAGGCATCGCAATGCGAAGAGCTCTACTTGGAGAAATAGAAGGAACATGCATCACACATGCGAAATTGGAAAAGGTAACACATGAATATTCCGCGATAATAGGTATTGAAGAATCAGTACATGACATTTTAATCAATTTGAAAGAAATTGTCCTTAGAAGTGATCCGTACGGAACTCGAGAAGCATCTATCTGTATCGTTGGACCCAGAAATGTAACCGCTCAAGATATCATATTACCACCTTCTGTGAGAATAATTGATGCTACACAACATATAGCTAGTCTTACCAAATCAATTACTTTTGATATAAGATTATGGATCGAGAAAGATCGTGGATATCGTATACAGAGTCCGAAGAATTATCAGGATGGAATCTTTCCTATAGATGCTGTATTTATGCCTGTTCGAAACGCAAATTATAGTATTCATTCCTATGGGAACGGAAATGATATACAAGAAATCCTTTTTCTCGAGATATGGACGAATGGAAGTTTAGCTCCTAGAGAAGCACTTTACAAAGCTTCTCGTAATTTGATTGACTTATTCATTCCTTTTTTGCGTGCAGAAGAACAGAACATCGATGGAATGGACAATCAGAATGGGTCTAATATGCCTTCCTTCTCCTTTTCCAATATCTCGGCTGATATGGAGAGAATGGAAGAAGAAGTTGCATTCAAACATATTTTTATTGACCAATCAGAATTACCTCCTAGGGTCTATAACTGCCTCGGAAGGGTCAATATACATACATTATCGGACCTGTTGAATTACAGTCAAGAAGATTTAATGAGAATTGGACATTTCGGAAAGAAATCTGTCGAACAAGTATCGGAAGTTCTTCAAAAACATTTTGCAGTTGATCTACCCAAGAATAAGTTTCAGATTCATTAAATAGTTCCATTTACTTTTCCCTTTTTTCCCCTTTCCCAAGTTATTATAGAGAGCAATGGGAATAATTCCATTTCAAGTGTTCAACATAACCTCTATTTCGTGTAATATTCAAAAGATATCTCTGACGGGCGAAATGGATATATCTAGGGAGAACTTGTTTTGAAGCAATTACTCCCTAGATATATGAACGAGATATTGAAATTTCTCAATATTTAACAGTTGGATCAATCTGGAAAAGACCTAAAGTGAAAGATTCATCAATAGGTAACGCTGCCCCAATACCTAACCAAAGGGCTACTGCAGTACCGATCAAGAAGACTGTTGTAGCTACTGGACGACGAAATGGATTTTGAAATTGATTCACATTCTCTGGAAAAGGTACCGTCAATAATCCCGCAGGTACTGAGGCCATTAGAAGGACACCTAATAATTTATTAGGTACTGTACGAAGTATTTGAAATACGGGGAAAAAATACCATTCGGGCAATATTTCCAAAGGAGTTGCAAATGGATTTGCTGGTTCACCAATCATTGATGGTTCTAGAACCGCTAAACCTATGGTACATGCAATAGTACCTAAAATTACTACTGGAAAAATATATAAAAGATCATTGGGCCAAGCGGGCTCTCCATAATAATTATGCCCCATACCCTTAGCTAATCTAGCCCTTAATACAGGATCATTTAAATCAGGTTTCTTTGTTATTAGGATAGGTAAAGCCCTATGGATCTATCCCCCCAAAAGAACCGGACATGATAATTTTTCATCATCCGGCTCGAGCAATAACTAAAGGAATTAGAGATATCTATATATCTTTATAGATATCTACATATATGACTCTCCGCAATGAGGGACATATCGTGGTAATAGGAACCAATAATATCTCTAATCATCCATTAAAGGGGATCCGATCCCTCCAGTAAAATACTCAGTACCCAAGTAAGCTTGCAAATTCGATCATGATCGATATGCTTTTTGGACCATCTTATCCCTCATAATCTGTGTTTATCTTCGCGAATATACCTTCGAAGTTTCGTGACATACAAGGTATTGACTTGTTACTGATCCGGCCTTTTATCTTCCTCAGATCCCTTCTCTTACTCCGATAGTCTTCCCTTTAGAGATGAATGCAAGAGAAATGGATGCATTTCCACACTATGAAGAAGGAGCAGTAATATGATACAACTCTTGATTATGTTACATTATTACCTTATTATACTGGATTTCACGGAGCCCTTCCTAATTAGAATTTGATCATAGAAATAATTCTCTTGAAACGGACCGACCGATACCTTTTTTTTGCCCAGGTTTTAAACTTCCTATTTATGATAAGGAAATTGGGACAGAGACACATTTCATTAGAAATTTTGATGTGGCAGATTGAAGGATATATCTGCACGGCCCAATAAAGAGTTCAAGTCACACACTCCCATAATCCATCTTCTCCGTCTGAGAATCTATTTCAACTATTCGTATCGGATAAATAATACTTCAAGATTGAAAGAAAAGATCCGAGGAACATGTTTTCTTATTACCAATAAGAAATATTCATGGCAATGAGATATTACTATCATTACTCAAAACAATATGTTATGAATACTTATTTTCAATCTATCTTTCCTCTCTATAAAGGACCTGGAATACCTTGCTTACGGATCATAAGAAAGTGCATTAACATAAATACAGCAGTAAGAAGGGGTAATACAAAAGTGTGTAAACTATAGAAACGAGTCAAAGTAGATTGACCCACACTAACACTTCCGCGTAGTAGCTCTACCAAGGGAGGCCCTATTACAGGAATAGCCTCAGGCACGCCAGTCACAATTTTGACTGCCCAATAACCAATTTGATCCCAAGGCAAAGAATAACCAGTTACACCGAAAGATACGGTCAATACAGCCAGAATTACGCCTGTAACCCAAGTTAATTCACGAGGTTTTTTAAATCCACCTGTGAGATAAACACGGAATACGTGCAGGATCATCATTAAAACCATCATACTTGCCGACCATCGATGAACTGATCGAATTAGCCAACCAAAGTTTACTTCGGTCATTATGTATTGAACAGGGGCAAAAGCTTCTGTAACGGTCGGACGATAGTAAAAAGTCATAGCAAAACCAGTAGCTACTTGTACCAAAAAACAGGTCAGCGTAATCCCCCCTAGACAATAAAATATATTGACATGAGGAGGAACATATTTACTAGTGATATCATCCGCAATCGCCTGAATCTCAAGACGCTCTTCGAACCAATCGTATACTTTATCGAGATAGGTAAACTGAAATCCCCCCCCCAAGAACCGTACATGATAATTTCTCTTCATACGGCTCGAGCAAGAGCACCCAAATACTCTTGGGAACGAATAGATCGATTAGAAACTATCCTATCAGTTCGTTCCCTGGTAATATGAATGAGAATAATTCGGAATGATCATCTCCCCTCCCGCAACAGCAATACTTCACAGTGCCAAAATTTCAAGTCGGCTCTCATCCTTATGCCGAATGGATCGCTATAGGCCTTTCGAACGATCTTTCACCCTATTTGTGATATCAATTTACTGGAGAAGAACTAGTCTTGGGCAATTGATAGTAATTATCTTGTCGAGATCTTAATAGATGGATCGATCCAAACCTCAGATTTATATTATACCCCGATGATCTTTTCGAATCTCCAAAAGTTCTTTGGGTAATAACCTTTCGATCGTCACTTACTCAACGAAATATACTAACTAAGAGAAATGAGATACCATCTCATTCTTCAGTCAGAGTCAGCCTAGTTCTAAAGGAAGAGAGATCATTAAATTTCTGATCAGGAATACCTATTTCGAATTCTTAGAAGCCCGGTGACGAGGTCTAAATGGCAGGTACAAACCATAGTTCAGATCTTCCCAAATATATCTTATATGCCTCGTGCTCCGAATACGAAATATTCGATTGATATCCGACGAGGTAGGACCATCTCCATGAAGATGACAGACTGGTCTTCTGTACTATCAATCTAGATCAATTTTAACAAGTCGCACACCCATGTTCCAGAAATCCTTAAAGAAGAATAGTTACACGATCAAACTACCGGAACGGAATGACCTAGAACCCGGAGCTATTCGATAGCTTTATTTGGGTCCCTCAGTCGAAAAACCGGGCCGGGGATCCGGGCAGATCTTCTGGGTCCTCTAGACCCAGCTTACCGGAATCCCATCCAATAAAACGGAAGAATTATAAATCTCCGGAATAATAGATAAGAATACCGCAAATAGAGCCATCGCAGCACCCATAAGAGGAGTAGTTCCCCATCCGGGAGCTACTTTACCATATTCCGAATTAAGTGGTTTGAATAAATTTCCTACAACGGTTCGTCTCGGTCCAGATCTGAAAATATCATCAGTGGTCTGTGCAGCCATAACTCTTATTGCATTGGTTGAGATCTGTTAACTTTGTATACAGTTGTGTTGTAAATATACCATGATCTTGGGATTACCTAACGATGGAAACTGCAACCTTAGTCGCCATCTCCATATCCCGTTTACTTGTGAGCTTTACCGGTTATGCCCTGTATACCGCCTTTGGGCAACCCTCTGAACAACTCAGAGATCCTTTCGAAGAGCACGAAGACTAGTTGAAATAACGACCTTCCCGTATAGGGAAGGTCATTATTTTTATGAAAAGAATGGGGTGAGGGTTCGGAGAAGAAAAATTATTTACTCCCCTTATCCGGAACTTTGGGCGGTTCTCGGAAGAAAATAGCGAAAAATATTATCCCTAAGGTCGATACCAACAGGAATGTATAAACCAATGCTTCCATAGATTCGATCGTAGTTTACAATTATGGAGATAGCTTTCATACCGATTGAAATTCTTTCCCAGAAAAGGAGAAGAATAGAAAGATTTCAAATCTCTCTGAGAATGAAAATTACACTGAAGTGGAATCTCTCGATACTATAGATTGGAGCAATGCAATATCATACTACTTGTCTTTTCAATGTAATATCATACTATTTGTCTTTTAGTAGTGGGATCTCCTAGTTTTTGGAATGCTCCAAATTCTACTTGGGCATCTAAATCCGGGTCGATACCAGCAAAAACATCTCTGAACAAAGTTCTAGCACCATGCCAAATGTGTCCGAAAAAGAAAAGAAGAGCAAATGTGGCATGTCCGAAAGTGAACCAACCCCTTGGACTACTACGAAAAACACCATCGGATTTCAGTGTAGCACGATCCAATTCGAAAATTTCACCTAATTGAGCACGCCTAGCATATTTTTTCACTGTAGCAGGATCACCAAAACTAACCCCATCAAGTTCACCCCCATAGAATTCGACAGTTACACCTACCTGTTCGACACTATACTTTGATTCTGCTCTCCTAAAAGGAACATCGGCTTTCACAATTCCTTCTTCATCCACCAGAACTACTGGAAATGTCTCAAAAAAAGTAGGCATACGACGTACAAAAAGCTCATGTCCTTCTTTATCTCTAAAGATAGGGTGTCCTAACCAACCAACAGCTATTCCATCTCCATTGTCCATCGCACCTGCTCTGAATAACCCTCCTTTAGCTGGATTATTACCGATGTAATCATAAAAAGCTAGTTTCTCGGGAATTTTGGACCAAGCTTCCGATAAACTTAGATTTTCGGACAAACCGGCACGAACCCGTCGATCTATTTCTTGTTGAAAATATCCCTGATCCCACTGGTAACGAGTAGGACCAAATAATTCGACCGGAGCAGTTGCGGAGCCATACCACATGGTTCCAGCGACAATGAAAGCTGCAAAGAACACAGCGGCAATACTGCTGGATAGGACAGTTTCAATATTCCCCATACGTAATCCTTTGTATAAACGTTGGGGGGGGCGAACACTGAGATGGAATAAACCTGCTAAGATACCCAATATACCTGCTGCAATATGGTGAGAAGCTATTCCTCCCGGAACAAAAGGATCAAAACCCTCAGCTCCCCACGCTGGATTTACAGGTTGTATTTTTCCAGTTAGTCCATAAGGATCAGACACCCATATTCCAGGACCATACAAACCCGTTACATGAAACGCTCCAGATCCGAAACAAGCTACTCCTGAGAGGAACAAATGAATTCCGAAGATCTTGGGCAAATCTAAAGAAGGTTTTCCTGTACGTTCATCACAGAATATGTCTAGATCCCAATAGACCCAATGCCAGATAGCTGCCAAAAAGCACAAGCCAGAAAACACAATATGTGCCCCGGCCACACCTTCATAACTCCAAAGACCTGGATTGGTTACAGTTTCTCCGGTGATACTCCACCCACCCCATGAATTGTTTATTCCCAAACGAGTCATAAAAGGTATAACGAACATACCTTGTCTCCACATTGGATCAAGAACAGGATCGGATGGATCAAAAACTGCTAATTCGTACAGAGCCATTGAACCGGCCCAACCAGAAACTAGAGCTGTATGCATTATATGTACAGAGAGCAACCGGCCAGGATCATTCAATACGACGGTATGGACACGATACCAAGGCAAACCCATGGAAATACCCCTTTATCAAAGAAAAGTAGACATTATGTAACTTTCTCGCATTAGAAGAGACCATGCTATGGAGCTAAACCTTTATCGGATCATCTCAAGGGTTAACATCTATTCGAGGTCATTGCTAATAACAGTTCCGGAACAATTCTGTTCAGAATAGCAGGGAGAAGCGTAAATATTTTATCATTTATGTGTACCAATGCACAATGTGGAGATTGGTCCCATTTCTACTGATCGAGCGCATAAATACAATACTTGCTCCTTTTTTGAACAACCTGCAAAAGAACTCGATTTCCCTGATCTTTTCGTTCTTCTACGAACGATGTTTATTTTTGAATTTATGGACCAAATATGATATAATCATCGTGTCATAAACACATCCTAGAAGCCTCATCTCTTCTTATACTTCACGTTTCCATATTAGAGCATAGTGCTTCACTTCTCTCTATTGAAACAAATGCCCATTGGTGTTCCAAAAGTTCCTTTTCGGATCCCTGGAGAGGAAGATGCAGTTTGGGTCGACGTATAGTGCGACTTGCCGGACATATTGGGTTATACGGAATTTCCCCGTTATCTCTCCTGATGAGATATTTCCTGCTTCATTCAGGATCGATTCAACTATCAATAATCTAGAGCGTGAAGTGCGATTAGATCGTTTAGGAGGAAAGAGATTCTCAATCATGAGAATCCATGGTTAGCTCAGACCAATAAAGTATTAAGGCTCCGTTCAAAAAATCCCAAATTGGTGATATATCTAGAATTCCTAGATAGAACCCATCGATGAGTGATTTGGAACTATCAATAGATGGAGTAATAGAACAATAGATGGAGTAATAGAATCTATTTGAGAAGATATTTGACATAAATCATGGAGCGGATCGAAAAGAGAAAAATGGCAGTAGGTTTACTTGTCCTATATGTACAAATGAAACTCGGGCAGATGCTTCCCCGGAGTAGAGCATAAACCTAAAGATGTCTCAAAAACCTATTTGAAAACAAGAAAATTTCGCTGTGACCAAAACGATTGGATTTCAATGGAGCGATACATCGATTAAGAGGTAGTTCAATAAGTTTAGCTAATTATATTCTCAGGGAGAAGACGAACTTGAACCAATGGTTATGAAAAAAAAAAAAAAGAAAAACTCTTTTAGGGAATTCTTTTAGATAAGATCTCGCTATGAAAAAAAGAAAGGGTCTGGGATCGATACATAACTTTTTGCAATCACTTGAGCCGTATGCATTTAAAGGTGCGTGTACGGTTCTTAAGGAAGAAGAGCTATTTCACTATCCTAATCAACCGACTTTATCGAGAGAGATTACTTTTTCCGGGTCAGCAGGTCGATGATGAGATCGCAAATCAACTTATTGGTATCATGATGTATCTGAATGGAGAAGATGAAAATAAAGATATATATCCATATATTAACTCTCCCGGTGGAGCAGTGATACCGGGAATATCTATTTATGATGCTATGCAATTTGTAGTACCAGATGTGCATACAATATGCATGGGGTTAGCTGCCTCGATGGGATCTTCTGTCCTAACTGGGGGGGAAATTACTAAACGTATAGCATTACCTCACGCTTGGCGCCAATGAGTTTTTCTTGGAGAAGGAGCGATGTAAAAAGACTATGCCTTTGCCAAATAAAAGGTAATAATAGCATGGCATTTCGAGCCCGATACAAACATCATCTTTTTGTTCTTTTGAAATAGAATTACGTATCGAGATAGTAGAACAAAGTTTCTTCCCGATTTTACAATCGATTCAATCTTATGTATCGTGGCATGGGTCTATTTTAGCGTCATAACCCCTTTTGTTCTTGCACCAAGATTCTCTTTCGGATATTTATCAAATTCTTTATGAAATAGAGAATCTCGATCAGATCTCATCAAAAGAAAACTTTGGGATTGCTAGATCGAAAGATAGATATATAAAGCAACGGAACCATCGTAGTATTTCTATTATTACGGGAAAAAAGATGGTAAATAGATCATCCGAATGTTGGGGGTCATTTGTATTTCTCTCAGTTTGACTCGAAATGGGATGAGATCTATTATAGAGCCGTATGCACAAAAAATGCCTGTACGGCCGATTCATTTGATTTATTTTTTTTTTTTTTTTCCAAAATTTCCCGAGATCAAGGAAACGATCATCTATTATCAGGGTTATGATCCACCAACCTGCTAGTTCTTATTATGATGGACAAGCAGGAGAATGTATCATGGAAGCGGAAGAGGTATTGAAACTTCGCGATAGCATTACGAATGTTTATGTACAAAGAACAGGCAAGCCCTTATGGGTCATTTCGGGGGACATGGAAAGAGATGTTTTTATGTCAGCAACAGAAGCCCAAGCTTACGGCATTGTCGATCTCGTAGCGGTGGAGAATACTGAGGATCTCTTGTGAATTTCTTTTGATGATGAACATTTGATCCCTTATTTCCCTTTCTTCTGGAAAGGGAAAATGAAAGTGATTCATTTCATAATGACCTAATATGGTTAGGATCGATCTGAACCAGTCAATTCCGCATACGATCTAAAGTGCCAACTATTCAACAACTCATTAGAAATACGAGACAGCCAATAGCAAATGGAACAAAATCTCCTGCTCTTCGGGGATGTCCCCAGCGTGGAGGAGTATGTACTAGGGTGTATGTGCGACTCGTTCGGATCAAGAGCTGAAACAGACTAGGAGATCCTTATAGCAGAATAACTCTCCTACTGCAGCAAGTACAGATCTATAATCTACTCTTATGGGGGATGATCTTTATGGTTTCCATTGGTGCAAATCCAATCACCTTGATGTGGGATGAAAAGCAATTCCTCATTGGTAGCGAATGGTTATCAATCCATTGAGCGGGGAAAATAGTGCAAATTGAAGAAGCAATTATGCTCATATTGCCGCAAGAACGGACTGACAAGGTCAGCTGCCTAGCCAATCCTCATAATTCCATGTCGTCACTGTATGGATAAATCTTATCGCAGGAGGACTTATTACTTGAGAATTCGGGGTAGAGCTGGAGATGGTAAACTGTACAAGTTACCAATAACATCCTCATCTCGTATTTCATAAATGAAAGGCTCCGGCGTATAGAGGGGACCTCACCGTTAAAGGAAGAACCGTAAAAACGATGGAACCCATGATTTTTTCTTAGTGCGAGGTCCCATCCCCCGCTTACCGAGAGGATGCCTAACCAAGAGAAAATAGAAAATTATGGTTGGGAAGGTTACAGTAGCAAGAGCCATTGGAATCCCTATTTCATACATTAGAAGAACCAGTTTTATTCTTAATAGACCAAATCAAAGAATGACTGATAATCAAGCAATTCTCAATTAGTGATTTATGAGAGTAAACTTCAATGACCAGAATTAAACGTGGATATATAGCTCGGAAACGTCGAAAAAAGATTCTTGCATTTGCATCAGGCTTTCGAGGAGCTCATTCGAAACTTTTTCGAACTGCTGACCAACAAAAAATTAGAGCTTTAGTTTCTGCTCATCGAGATAGGGGTAAGCGAAAGAGAGATCTTCGCCGTTTGTGGATTACTCGGATCAATGCAGCAGCCCGTAATAATGGAGTTTCTTATAACAAATTTATCCGATATTTGTACAAAAGGCAGTTGCTTTCAAATCGCAGAATACTTGCACAAATCGCTGTATTAGATAAGAATTGCTTTTCCACGATCATCAACAATATTATCGAATGATGAAATAGGTGGAACGGAATCCCCCGGAGAATTCCCTCCGGGAAGGTAGAGACATCGAAAATTGAGAAATATTGAAAAAGAAACAGATCCCTTTTGATTTCTTCGATTTTTTTAGACAATGAGATCTTCCTCTTTATTGAACAGATATTCCAGCTCCGATTCAATCAAAGAGCAGGTTCATTTCTAGGGATCAAATTAGTTGTCATTATTAAGGAAAGGTGACGAAGATGGAATACGAGCTCGTTTAATAGCAATAGTCATTAGGCGCTGCTGTTTTGGGGTCAATCTACTCACCCGTCCGGATAATATTTTTCCTCGTTCGCTAATAAATTGACTAATTGAGCTCATATTTTTATGATCAATTTGATCTCTCGATCCAATTGGCGGCAAACGTCTACGAAAGGATCGCTTAGATTTATTCATAGTTTATTTCATGAATCTTTTAAATACTATTTATTTTATTCCTTTTAAATACTATTTATTTTATTCAAAATCTTATTCAAATCATTATAGATTTCCTACAATACCATTTTGTTCCAAATCTTCCTAAAATCCCCCCCCCCTTTTTTTTTTTTTTTTTCTATTTTACTATATCTATGATTGATTCCTATCCCTTTGAATAGTATGTTCGATCTATTTCTTTATCTCTCCGTGAATAGTATGTTTGTAACAATAGGGACAAAATTTCTTCAATTCCGATCGAATAGGTGTATTGCGTCGATTCTTTTGAGTAATATATCTAGAAACACCCGGGTATTTTTTATCAACACTATCTCGAGTACAACTAGTGCATTCCAAGGTAATTTTTACTCTTACATCTCCACCCTTGGCCATAAACTTACTCCGGATATAAAGTCCACTTTACTTTTCGATAAAAAAAAGAGAAAGGGTAGATGGGATCAAATGATTCAATCTTTTCTTATTCTTTCTCGTAATGCGTAATGAAATATTGAATCAGAAGTTTGAAATGGTACTCACGATCTTTATAGAAAGAGCCTCTAGACCTAGATCTCTATTTAGATTTANCCCCCCCCCCCCCCCCCCCCCGTTCCACTCTAGGACTCGTCGATTTGGGAACAAATTCACTTATTTCATTTTCCCACGAAGAAAAGGAAGGGAGTGATCTAGCATAATTTTATCCTTTTTCCTCTTTTCCTTTCGGAGGAGAACTAAAATGAAAAAAAGGGAAAAGTCAAAGCATCTGGGAAAAAACGATTGATCTCTATCAATAGACCGGCCAAAGACCCGAACCATAAAGTAGCTAGCACAGGCGCTGTGGAAAGATATGTCTTTATATCTCGCATTGTAAGTTTTCCTCATTGATCGTGGTACTTATATGATATGGTTAGCTACATCTGTGTTTATGGGTCACTTGTACTTGTACGGGGAACTCGTCGGAACTGAAAGAGATATGTACAGTGATCCAGGATACAAGATGCTCCTCCTAGTTCTAGAACAGAAAAAAGATATTCCCAAATATCGCGATAGTCATTCTTCTAAATGAGAGATTCTCTGTGTACATAGTCCATTTGCAAGACCGAAAAATAATGAAAGTGTAAGAAATGTGAGAAAAAAAAAGATTTTCACCGTATAAAATAACATTGTCTAACAATTGAAAGGGATGTAGCGCAGCTTGGTAGCGCGTTTGTTTTGGGTACAAAATGTCGCGGGTTCAAATCCTGTCATCCCTACCTATTCCTTTCCCTATGGAAGAGAAAGAAAGAAGAACAAGGGATCAATTGAGATCGATTTGGATGGAACATCAACTATCAGTGATTGAATCATACCATATACAAAAGTATTTTTTTGGGGTACAAAAGGTCTGTTTTTATTTATCTCTCATCTAAATACTTTGATAAGAAAGCGCTCTTAGTTCAGTCCGGTAGAACGTAGGTCTCCAAAACCTAATGCCGTAGGTTCAAATCCTACAGAGCGTGATTCTTTTCATATCGAAATCAAATTTTATTGATGGATCATCAATAGCTTCAACTGTAACAATCAATGGAATCTGACCTCCCGAAATAAGTGGGAGGTCAATGAAAAAGGATGTTCCTCAATCAAATATCCAATTGATCACCACGTCGGTATTGTAAATATGCAGTTACAGATGATCCGGCCGAAGTTATAGGAATTAGACCTAACACAATTCCAGAGGGCAAAGCTTCAATCATTTCGATTCAGATAAATAAATATAGGTAATATCCACTTTGGATAGTACCCTAAAATTGCTATGAATCTCAATAATTAGAAATCGGCATTGGGAGAAGCAACGGAATCATCGGAATATTGAATGAACCTAAAGGGGTTTCCTTCTTCTTGATTTCAAAGAAGTCGTATCTTGCTTGAACCAATGAATAGGGCTAAGGTGAAGATTAGGGAAGCCAATAGAAAGCCAAAATAGCTAGTTATAGTAGGCGTGAAAAAACTGAATGGAATACGTTTGCTACATATCTTTACGAGGCAATTACCTAAGTTTTCTTTTTCATAACCTAGAATAGGATGGGAATACGAAAGATAAATTGTCCAAATGGGTACCAATTCGTAATCCTGTATTAACCAGTCACTATGAATGTTACGAACAAACATGAACGAGAAGGAATATCTGATTAAAAATAGGTTCATTATCTCAGATAAGGGATTCCAAAAATGAATCAAGCGATCCACGAATAACACCAATACCAACTGACCCTCTTTGGGAATTATGGAACGCAATCTTCTTTCAAGAGCTACAAGGTAAACGAATTGAATTCAATCATTCCGATTGAATCACCTGGCAGTATTTTTTTATTCTTTTTTTTTTTTTTTTTTTTTTTTTAACATGGGAATCTGGGAATGATCCAATCGTACCCGTTACTCTAGTAGTACAAATAAGAATTGAGGAATCCCAAAGGAAGAAAACGAAAATGTCATCCCCCTCTTCTTCTTTTTTTTTTTCCAAAAGAGAGAAACTTGTGCTCCAAATCGAGCATAAGGTTTCATGGTCCCAGGCCTAGCAATTACCATTCCACGTTCCACATACTGTTTCTGCATATTTCGAAGGAACATTCTTACGGTATTTTCAGCAAGTATAGAGTATTCCTAAATATCTTCGAACCTATGATATATGATAGTTGTACCGCGAGTCTCTCTCTCTCAATCCGACTATTTAGACTGTTCTTCTCGTTCGAATAGTTCCTCTTTCTGTACAATCGGAGTAGCTTCAGTTCTAAAGATTGGGACGGAAAGAACCTCTTCTGCGGTCATAGGAAAGGTTTTCATAGGAAAAGTTTTGTGAATTTCACGTTTAGGTGTAGGATCCACTTTATCCATCATTCCTAGATCTCATCGATCCACTTATTTGCATCTCTATATGAATTCTTAAAGCTAGTAGGGCAGGGCCTGGTACTACAATAATTCTATCTACTGGAAAATAGGAATAGCTCGATCCTCACATATCTACAATTCGACCAAGTTCCATAAGATTTCAATATTCACCTGGTCCTCCTCATCCAGTAATACTGTGAGATAAGTAATACTTACTCATTCGGCCAAAGTACTTTGTTATTAAGTGATTAGGTTCGTGGCATAACTCCACCTGCTCTCGATTGCTATTGGGAGAACACCCTCCATTTATGTAACACCAAGGATCCTCCCTTTATATAACCCAAATGACTGGGATGATCTACACAAACATAATAGAAAGAGAGGAAAAAAGGATCTTATTCTAGATGAGTTGCATTGATAGTGATGCCCCTTGCTTCTTCCTCCGAAGAGACATCAATCTCATCCCCTTTATTCACTATACATCCGCCTGGAGCAATTCGAGCCACTACAACGACCACTGCTGAAGTGGTTTTCGCCATGATCCATGTGTTCAATTGTCCAATATCTACATGAGGTTCCTCACGTCCGAGTCTATCCCGCCGAGGAGACATACGAGATTCTTTCTCCAGTGGGGAAAACTGGGAGAATAAAGAAATTGATTAAGTTGACCGTAATTGGGAGGAACAGAATCATTATATCCCTTCCTTTCTAATCTGAATCGAAATTGTATTGCTGTGTCAGAGGAAGGCTAGCTATACCGGTCCAATATACCTGAAATATACCCTTGGTATAATATTGACAATCCAACAAGGATTAGAGAAGATATCAGTAATTCTCCATCTCCTAATCTCTATCTTTTATGGGATCAATTCCCCCTTGGCTGTACAAGAATATACGGAGCTGAACATGTCTGGGAATACGGGAGAACGCTCTTTTGCTGACATTATTACCAGTATTCGATACTGGGTTATCCATAGCATTACTATACCTTCCCTATTCATTGCAGGTTGGTTATTTGTCAGCACGGGTTTAGCTTACGATGTATTTGGAAGCCCCCGGCCGAACGAGTATTTCACAGAAAATCGACAAGAGGTTCCATTAATCACTGGCCGTTCCGATCCGTTGGAACAACTCAATGAATTTACTAGATCTTTTTAGGAGGTACCAATGACCATAGATAGAACCTATCCAATTTTTACAGTTAGATGGTTGGCCGTTCACGGACTAGCTGTACCTACAGTTTTTTTCTTGGGATCAATATCAGCAATGCAGTTTATCCAACGATAAACTCTATCTAAATCACAGAGCTATGACACAATCGAACCCGAACGAACAAAATGTTGAATTGAATCGTACTAGCCTCTACTGGGGGTTGTTACTCATTTTTGTACTTGCTGTTCTATTCTCTAATTACTCTTTCAATTAAAAACAGTGCCTCTTATCTCATCCGGAGAGATCTGATACTCATAATTATCCATGACTGTTTATGTCTTGAGCATGACTACTTAATAAAATGTGAAAGGGAGCAAGAGAAATGGCCGATACTACTGGAAGGATTCCTCTTTGGCTGATAGGTACTGTAACTGGTACCCTTGTGATTGGTTTAATAGGCATCTTTTTCTATGGTTCATATTCTGGATTAGGGTCATCCCTATAGTAACAAAATGAACTGAACATAGATAAAAAAGACTATACATGTGAAAGTGAAGATTTCAATAAGACCTTACCCTTCTTCGAGTTAAAAGAAGGGTAAGGTCTTATTGAAATCTATTTTCAAGATTTACTTCTATATGAATCAGAAGATTCGTACAAATTACACGATTCTTTCAGCTACTCCAATGCCTTCTAGTAAAGTGATGAACCAATCTATTCTTTCGCTTCTGATACGTATTATCAAATAATTGGATTAATTTATACATTTCAGCTGTTCCTCCTAGGAAGAATAACTAAGGAATGGATCGTCCCGCCGCATAATATGCATGACTTTTGTTCATTTTCCCCAAATGAGAGATTCTGCGGATCATCCCTCTAAAAGTTAGAACTACGATAATCCGAATGTGTGAATATAGAATTTGAGCTCTTATGGTCCAAGCCGGAAATAGCACCTTTTCCCTTTCTATCTGAAATGAGCCTTTTTCATGAATTTGCTAGATAGATCCCATTTGCTCAATGAGTGGTATTGCCTTTTCTATCCATTTGCTCCTCTTTTTTCATGAACTTGAAAGGTTCTCAGTAGGACGTGCGAAAGACTTGGGATTTTACGAACGGGATCAGAAAAATCATTAGTTCCTCTTACCCTAAAGAGAAAGCGTAAAATCGATTTCGATCAAAGATTGAGGATCAGGAAAATAAGAATCTTTCCCGAGATCGTTTAGTCCCCCTCTTCCTTTTTTTCTCCTTCCTTCCCTTTGATATCCTTCGGAATCATTCTTCTAGATATGATAAATGGATAAGAAAGCAAAAGAAAAAGGCTATATGGCACGGATATGGTATATGCTATGTAGCATATGAATAGAGGGCTGTTCGGCAAGTTGATCTGTTCTAGTGCTTATCAAGTCACTCCCTATTTGAAATGCACATATCTATCTATAGATAGATCTAGTAATGACTCATATCTTATTTACGAACAAGGGAGGGGAGATGATGATATTGAGGGCTCTCCAGGGGCATGACCTTATTATTTGAATTGTACATGATTGCATCAGCCACCAATAAACAGCCAAACCTTTCGGTCAACCTCATGTTTGAAAATCTATGGACCTAAAAATTCATCTCGGCCAATTGAACTTTCTCAAATTGTTTCTTCTTAAGGACCAAAAAGATTTGTGCCAAAATGACAGATGCCAGGAGTAATAAGAGACCTTGAACACGTAATGGATCTTGAAGTACTATTTCTGCATCTCCTTGGCCAAATCCACCCACATTAGGATTATTCGTTAATGGCTGATCAACTTTGATGAATTCACCCTCGGAAATAAGAAGTTCCGGTCCCGGAGGTACGATATCCACCACTTGACGACCATCTGATGCATTATCGATAGTGATTTCATATCCACCCTTTTCTTTACGTAATATTTTGCTCACTCTACCCGTTGTTGAAGCATTATAGACCGTATTGTTGCTCTTGCTTCCATCGGGATAAATTTGTCCCCTTCCTCTATTACCACCCACATATATGGGATATTTAAGAAAATGAACTTCTTTATTAGTAGCAGGATTCGGTGAAAGGATGGGAAACACAATTTCACTATATTTCTGACCGGGAACAGGACCTATTACAAGAATCTCTTTTTGATTAGGACGATAATTCTGAAAATAAAGATTACCTATTTTTTCTTTAATCTCGGGAGAAATACGATCAGGAGGGGCTAATTCAAAGCCCTCAGGTAAAATTAGAACAGCTCCTACATTCAAAGCCCCTTTCTTACCATTAGCAAGAACTTGTTTTATTTGCATATCGCAGGGGATTTGAACAACTGCTTCAAATACAGTATCAGGAAGCACGGATTGTGGAACCTCAATGTTCACAGGCTTCTTAGCCAAGTGACAATTAGCACATACAATACGTCCAGTTGCTTCTCGGGGATTCTCATAACCCTGCTGCGCAAAAATGGGATATGCATTTGAAATAGATGTCCGAGTTATCATATGTATCATGACCAAGATGGAAATTGATCGAGTCATCCACTTTTTCATCCAGTCATAAGTATTTATATTCCGCATGGTTCGATTATTGGTTCCAAATCTCTTTACGATAAATGGGGTAGATAGCTACCATAATTACCTGCCCGCAATTCCGCTATTATATTAACTCCAAAAGTAATAAATCAGAAGTATCCCACTGAAAGAGAGGGAAAGGAGGAAAGGGAAGAGAAAGAGTAAAAAGGAGATCTGTAATAGTTAGTTTCTGTACGAAAATCCAATTCCTATTCACTCGTTGTCGGATAGAACAACCTATTCTTTATTCATTCCTATTTATTCATTCATTGAATGATAAATCACTACAAGTGAAGGAGATATACGATTTAAGTGACGGAAGATCCAATATTTGAAAATTGTATCTGAGATGACCGGAAAAGTTGAAACGAGACCAGATATTCTTTGTTCATCATGAGAAAACCCATAATTTTCGGAGATCGAATCGATCATCAGTTCCCAACCATGGGGCGAATGGAACCCAATACATAAATCGGTTACTAAAAGAATAGAAAACGCTTTCATCGTATCGCTCAGGCTATGGAATAATTCTTGGATCCAAGAATTGAGAACGACAAGTTTTTCCTTACCCAGAATGAAATAAGCACCTGGAGTAGCAAAACATATAAAATTTGCCAATAAATGTGAGATGATCTGGATCAAATCTTCATTGTACATTTCGACTAATTGGATCGTTTTTTTGCGAATCTCTATACGAAGATCCTGTGAATGTGTTTCCGAAGAATCTTCCACCATTCTCTCCAACAGGAATAGTTCTTCTATTTCTCCGAATCTTTCTAGAGCGTTTTCTTCTTGGAGATAATCAGAAAATTCCCGAGACTGACCAGTATTCCACCAATTCGTAACCCAAGGCTCCAAACCTTTCTGGAAGGAAATAGAGATTCCCCAGGGCAGGAATACTAGACATGCAAGGTATCGTAGGGAAGCTAATGCTTTATATTTGGCCACTTTAAATTCGTGAATCGCTAACGAACCCGATTCACTCGTCAGCTCTGTCCGAAATCTGGATAAAGTACGAGTTGTAGAACGAGGTATGGGACCTATAGATTCAGGATCTACTGCGTAATTGTTCGACCCTTAAAAAAAAATATTATTCGGATGAGGAACGGTTTGTTCCGGATAAAAAGGAGGAAAAAAAAAAGAAAAATAAAAGGAAAGAGACGAATGTTTATTGGCAAAAAAGAGAGAGAACTTAGGGATAGAATCCATTATCATTTAATAAATTGGTCTAAAAATGCCAATTCTGCGCTCCAAAGGACTCCAGTATATTACGAATACTGAAATTCTCGAATTCCGTACGCATATATGGAATTGGAGTTCGACAAAGACATTTTGGAGAGAATGCCATATCTAGTAATTGTTTCATGTCATATCCGTCTACTGGCTCTATAGGCCTTCTACAAGGAGCGATATGGAGTCTTTGGGAACTACCGAAGGAATTTGCATTGATATGATCATCGCATAAGTACTACTTTGCGGGAGGGAACTGCATGGTATTTCTCCCGAACAAATCTTAGTTACATTGTAACTTCCCTCTCTCTGGTACATATAGATCTGTCCGTTAAGATGTTCGAAGAACAACGAGAGAACATCCATTCCTTGGTTCATTTCAAAATACTTCAATTGATATACGCAAGAAACGAGCTAATTCGGCAGCTTTTTGTTCCATTTCCCGTAAGGTTAAATTATCACCAGTACGAGCTAGGGGAATGTCTCGCTGGCCCTTTATTTCCATATAAAGAACACGACGGGGATAAAGACCTTCTTGAACTTCCATTTTGATCGCCTGAATATCTTTCATGAGAAATCGAAGAAAAGTACGACGATTTCTTCCGGGAAATCCCCAACGAAAAAGACATACAATTCCTTCTTCTTCATCAAACTTATCGTAACCACTACCTACATTCCATAAAATTGTACACCACAAATAAGAGCTAATGAACAGACCTGCAATACCATAAAAACACATTACAATTCCTTGTGGAACAAAAAGGATTTGCTGAGATGACAATACGGGTATCAGGTTCTTACCAAGATAACTTGAAATTCCGACCAAGAAAAATCCTAGTGAACCAAAAAAAAGGATACAAGCCCGACAAAAATTACTTGTTCTTCGAGATCCTGTTATAGGTTCTATCCAGAGCCATTCAGATCGCCAATTCATAACAGATTTTATTCAATTTCGTCCTACTCGGTTTTAGAGAAAATGGCCAAAACTTGACTCCTTTGGCTTCCGAAGTAACTCTTATTAACTAGCTATATGCATATCAAAGAATTTTTATCTAAAAGAACATTTACTTTCTTTCTCTCCTTTCCATGTTCCCCATTCTTTCTATTTTTTAGGAAATTACTTATCAATTGTAAAAACAACACCTCGTCGGATCAGTGGAATAGAAATACCATCTCCATATACACATAGATATGTATGCGTATAAAGATAGAAATCTCTATACATTTATACATGCATACATATGGTATATGTACCACATGGTACACCTCCCATATGTTGATAAATAGATATAGATATCTATTTTGTTCGTGTCCGGAGTAGGATTAGTCCCATTTAAGATCATCAGGAACAGATAGATATCCCATTTATTCCACAATTGAGAGATTCAAATTGATCTATAAGATCTGATCCGATCAGATTTATAAAATCTCGTCCTTCTGAACATAAAAGTACAAAAAAGCCATTGTAATTGCCGGAAAAAATAAGCCCGCTAAAGGCACGAAAATCGAAGGTAAGTTGGGATTTGTCATAGAACGAATACCCTAATATTTATCTCTATTACAAGGAATGATTATAGGACCAAATAAGTGGACCTAGTCGCCCCTCTCCATAAAAGACATGCACGAGAATCTTGTTCCTTTTTCCGTCAAATATTTTTATGAGTCTCTGTAAAATCATTTTACGTCGAATCCGAGATATTCTTTTTATTCTTATTCCTTTTTTTATGTCTATGAGATCCGGAGTCAATAATGAATGAGAATTTTTGGTATTAGGACTCAATAAATGTATACAAATATATCACAGCGCTTATCCATATTATAACACTTGATCAAATAGTAGCAAGAACATGGATCCGTAATTTTCCCCAATTCCGGGGAGCGATAAATTCACTATTCTATTGCATATCGTTCATAAGAATAGTTAGTTACTATTTAGTTGTTAATATTGAGTTCCTATTAATAATAGGATCGAGGATCAATAATAGGCTAAAAAAAGGAAAGATGAGGAACAATTCTCTGAAGTTGATTATTTCGATTTTCGCTATGAGAGGGGACTGTATCATTGTCACTTTCGTTACGAGGAGCTGAACTTGAGAATTGTTGTTCGTTACAAGAAACTAAACCTAACATTCGTTCTTTTTCACAAGGAATTAAACCGTAAAGCTGAAATGGCTCACTCAGAACACCTTTTAAAAGACTACGCGGAACAATCAGATCAAATGAACCATGATCAAATAAATGCTCAGCTACCTGCAAACCGTCAGGTACTTTCTGACCTGATGTTTGTTCGATTACTCTTCTACCTGCAAATGCAATGTATGCTTTAGGTTCAGCAATGATGATATCTCCCAACATACCAAAACTAGCAGTCACTCCACCGGTTGTGGGATATGTAAGGATCGATACATATAACAACTTTTTCTCCAATTGATGGATATATAAAGCAGTAGATATTTTAGCCATTTGCATTAAACTGAAACTTCCCTCTTGCATGCGTGCTCCTCCGGAAGCACACACCATGATTACTGGGAGAAATTGCTTGGTAGCGTATTCGATCAGACGAGTAATTTTCTCACCTACCACGGAGCCCATACTACCTCCCATGAACTGAAAATCCATAACTCCAATTGCGATAGGAATACCATTTGGTCGACCTATGCCTGTTTGAACAGCATCAGTTAAACCTGTCCTTATTTGGCAGGAAGTGATACGATCTATATGAGGTTCATCCTCAAAATGAAATTGAATCGGATCTGGGGCGGCCATGTCCTCATCCATAGGATGCCAAGTGCCATGATCAATTGAAAGTTCGATTCTGTCTGAACTACTCATTTGCAAATGATATCCACATTCTTCACAAACACTCTTATTCTGTCTCAAATATTTCATATAGAGCAAGTTCTCACGATTGTCGCACTGGACCCATAATCTGTTATTAAAATCAATCTTTATATTCTTGTTCTTGTCCATCTCATTGACGATATAGTCCTTACTAGTCCTTTCGATCAGATCTTCGATTGATCCACTTATTTTACGCCTTTCTTCGAACCATTCTTTCAAGGACATAGAGTTCTACCTAGATATGAGTATAAAAAAGGGGAGGAGATCTCTTGTTACTTTGCAATTTTCTTTTCCATGAGGGATCTTATTAGACAAAATAGATCCAATTATTAGTATATTAAGTATTACTATTATTAAGTAATACTATATTATTAGTATTAGGATCGTTACCGAAAGAATAGTGGGATGAATCATTTCCATTTTATTCGTAGTAATCCGAAGCATTGATCCGAGATTATGATAGAACCTTTTATTTGGTTATCAATAAAGATTCTCTTTTATACCACAAGAAAGAGTAATTATCATCCGAGAGAGAAGGATCATACGATATGATCGATCCGTTTTCCCTCTTTATGAAACCTATGGAATCTTTGTAGAAAAGGTCTATGTCTCAGCACGGGATACAGCAAGGGGGACAATGTCCAAAATGGGCTAGGAGGGATTCGAACCCTTGACTTCATGGTCCGGGACCATGGTCTCTGATCCACTGAGCTACCAACCCTATAGGATGATCCATAAGATCAATTTATGGGATGGATAAAATCCATGCCAACAACATTTTCATAAGCTTTGAGCTATTCGATCTTGGGAAAAATAAATAAGATATTGATTTATGTATATAGGTATGTACATATTTATACATGTACATAGATAGATATGGATCTATGCATATATCTAATCTCCATTTACAATTCGGCTCAATCTTTGTAGTAAAAGATTGGGCCGAGTTCTATTAGGAAAACGAACGGAGAGTCACTCAATTACAAGACATCCATTGCCTCAAATTCAAATTTGATCTCCTTCCATACTTCACAAGCAGCAGCTAATTCGGGACTCCATTTACTAGCTTCGCGGATCACTTCATTACCTTCACGAGCAAGATCACGTCCTTCATTACGAGCTTGTACACAAGCTTCTAAGGCAACTCGATTCGCTACTGCACCAGGTGCATTTCCCCAAGGGTGTCCCAAAGTTCCCCCACCGAACTGTAGTACGGAATCATCCCCAAAGATCTCGGTTAGAGCAGGCATATGCCAAACGTGAATACCCCCCGAAGCTACGGGCAGAACACCTGGCATAGATACCCAATCTTGGGTGAAATAAATACCACGACTTCGGTCTCTTTCAATAAAATCGTCACGCAGTAGATCAACAAAACCCAAAGTTACGTCTCGTTCTCCTTCAAGTTTACCTACTACAGTACCGGCGTGAATATGATCTCCACCGGACATTCGCAATGCTTTAGCTAGCACACGGAAGTGCATACCATGATTTCTTTGTCTGTCAATAACTGCATGCATTGCGCGGTGAATGTGAAGAAGTAGGCCATTGTCTCGGCAATAATGAGCCAAGCTGGTATTTGCAGTAAAACCTCCCGTCAGGTAGTCATGCATGACGATAGGAGCTCCCAATTCTCTGGCAAATACTGCCCTTTTGATCATTTCTTCGCATGTACCTGCAGTAGCATTCAAGTAATGTCCCTTAATTTCACCCGTCTCAGCCTGAGCTTTATAAATTGCTTCTGCACAGAAGCAGAAACGATCTCTCCAGCGCATAAATGGTTGGGAATTTACGTTCTCATCATCTTTGGTAAAATCAAGTCCACCACGAAGACATTCATAAACTGCTCTACCATAGTTTTTGGCAGATAAACCCAATTTGGGTTTAATAGTACATCCCAATAGAGGACGGCCATATTTGTTTAATTTATCTCTTTCAACTTGGATACCATGAGGTGGACCTTGGAAAGTTTTGGAATAAGCAGGAGGAACTCGCAAATCTTCTAGGCGTAGAGCTCGTAGGGCTTTGAATCCAAATACATTACCTACAATGGAAGTGAACATGTTAGTAACAGAACCTTCTTCAAAGAGGTCTAAGGGGTAAGCTACATAGGCAATAAATTGATTTTCCTCCCCAGGAACGGGCTCAATGTCATAGCATCGCCCCTTGTAACGATCGAGACTGGTAAGTCCATCGGTCCAAACAGTGGTCCATGTACCAGTGGAAGATTCAGCGGCTACTGCAGCTCCCGCTTCCTCAGGCGGCACTCCAGGTTGAGGAGTTACTCGGAACGCTGCCAAGATATCGGTATCTTTGGTTTGATATTCAGGAGTGTAATAAGTTAATCTGTAATCTTTAACACCAGCTTTAAATCCAACACTTGCCTTAGTCTCTGTTTTTGGTGACATAAGTCCCTCCCTACAACTCATCAATTAATAACTCTTGCAAGGACGAGGTCTGCTCGACATGGATCGAACGTAAAGAAAGGATTTCACAGGAATCTCCTGCGGAACCATGAACTAACTCAAGTCGTCCGTTATTGGGCAATAAGATTTGCCAAATACACTATTATTGTATAATGTTCTTTATGTATGGCGCAACCCTATCTTTGCTTTTCAAGTTCCTCCATGCATTGACCCAAGGACCTTTCAGCTATTAGACTAGTTAATGGATTTAAAGAACCGAATCGACCTTTGATCCTAATAGATAATATATGTATGTGTAGATTGTAGATCTAAAAGCAGATATATAGGACGAAAAAAAAAAAAAAAATAAAAAAAGAAAAATAGATGTGCGTATGAAAGGAAGAGACAACGACCGATGAGAGAAAGATTATGAATAGGGTTCAAGTTCCGCATTGAATGGATAATCTGGACGCAATCTGGGGTGAAATGCTTATAGTTATGGACAAATTGAAGACTTTCTCATGATTTTTATCCATCTACTTCATGTTCAAAATAAAAGTTGAACTTGAGAAGCGAAATATCACTAAGTAGATCAAGGTGGTAACTCTCATTCATCATGAACTGATCGATTCGATACTAAACATTTTTAATAGTATTAGCGAGCAATTCGAACAAATCTCCCTTTTTATTATTATGAGAACCAATCCTCTTGCTCTTGGGGTTCCCACACTTGTGGAAAAGAATGTGGGACATATTGTTCAAATCATTGGCCCAGTACTGGATGTAGTTTTTTCTCCAGGCAATATGCCTAATATTTTAAATTCTTTGATAATTAAGGGCAAAGATACGGCTGGTCAAGAAATTAATGTTACTTGCGAGGTACAACAATTATTGGGAAATAATAAAGTGAGAGCTGTAGCTATGAGTGCTACAGATGGTCTGAAGAGAGGAATGAAAGTAATTGACACAGGAGCTCCCCTGAGTGTTCCGGTTGGTGGAGCTACTCTCGGACGAATTTTCAATGTTATTGGAGAACCTGTCGATAATTTAGGTCCTGTAGATGCTCGCACAACATCTCCTATTCATAGACCCGCTCCTGCCTTTATACAGTTAGATACAAAGTTATCAATCTTCGAAACAGGCATTAAAGTGGTGGATCTTTTAGCTCCTTACCGCCGTGGAGGAAAAATAGGACTATTCGGGGGAGCTGGGGTAGGTAAAACAGTGCTCATCATGGAATTAATCAACAATATTGCTAAGGCTCATGGAGGTGTATCTGTATTTGGCGGAGTAGGAGAACGCACCCGTGAGGGAAATGATCTTTACGTTGAAATGAAAGAATCGGGAGTAATTAATGAACAAGATATCTCGGGATCGAAAGTAGCTCTGGTCTATGGCCAGATGAATGAACCACCAGGAGCTCGTATGAGAGTTGGGTTAACCGCCCTAACCATGGCTGAATATTTCCGAGATGTCAATGAGCAAGACGTACTTTTATTTATCGACAATATCTTCCGTTTTGTCCAAGCGGGATCAGAAGTATCTGCATTATTAGGCAGAATGCCTTCCGCTGTGGGTTATCAGCCAACTCTTAGTACAGAAATGGGTTCTTTGCAGGAAAGAATTACTTCTACCAAAGAGGGATCTATAACCTCCATTCAAGCAGTTTATGTACCTGCAGACGATTTGACCGACCCCGCTCCTGCTACAACATTTGCACATTTAGATGCTACTACCGTATTATCGAGAGGATTAGCTGCCAAAGGCATCTATCCAGCAGTAGATCCTTTAGATTCAACATCGACCATGCTCCAACCTTGGATCGTGGGCGAAGAACATTATGAAACTGCACAAGGAGTCAAGCAAACTTTACAGCGTTATAAAGAACTTCAAGACATTATAGCTATTCTTGGACTGGACGAATTATCAGAAGAAGATCGTTTAACCGTAGCAAGAGCACGAAAGATTGAACGTTTCTTATCACAACCCTTTTTTGTAGCAGAGGTATTCACTGGTTCCCCGGGTAAATATGTCGGTCTCGTAGAAACAATTAGAGGTTTTAAAATGATCCTTTCCGGAGAATTAGATGGTCTTCCCGAACAGGCCTTTTATTTGGTGGGTAACATTGATGAAGCTACCGCGAAGGCTATGAACTTAAAAGTGGAGAATTAATTTAAAAAATGACCCTAAATCTTCGTGTACTGACTCCTAATCGAGTTGTTTGGGATTCAGAAGTTGAAGAAATCATCTTATCTACCAATAGCGGTCAAATTGGCGTATTACCAAATCATGCTCCCATTGTTGCAGCTTTAGATATAGGGATCACAAAAATACGTCTCGATGGGCAATGGTCTACTATGGCTTTGATGGGCGGTTTCGCCAGGATAGACAATAATAAAATCACCATATTGGTAAATGATGCAGAGAAAGGTATTGACATCGATCCTCGAGAGGCTCGGGAAACTTTTCGAATAGCTGAAGCTGACCTAGCTCGAGCTGAAGGCAAGAGACAAGTGATTGAAGCTAATGTAGCTCTCAGAAGAGCCAGGACACGATTAGAGGCTATCAGTGCTATTTTGCCCTCCGTCTCTAATTAACGTAAGGATTTCGGATAATTATTGAAAATGGATTCTTTATTCCAATCAAATCCAATAGCAGGTAAAACTTATTAGATACCAAAGTAAATGACATCTAATAAGTTTTACCTACTATTGGATTTGAACCAATGACTCCCGCCGTATGAAAGCGATACTCTAACCACTGAGTTAAGTAGGTCATTTATCATCATAAATAGAGTTGGATCTATGAACATTCTAAATGGAATTGAACTTATGAACAATATGTCCCTGGCAGGATTGAACTGATTGGGACGTATTAGATCATGAAATATCCACCTTGACAAAGGGGGATCCATTTGGTTATGATAGTGTATCATTAAGAATAGCAAGGGCTATAGCTCAGCAAGGTAGAGCACCTCGTTTACACGTGCGCCAATGCTTTTCAAGAGAGTTCATCGATTCATCTGATCCATGAAATAGATCTTATGTGAAATACTGATGTCTTACTCCATCGATCGATCTGGGAGAACAATAGCATGACAAGGATGAGGTTCGATCTGATTCCAATTCCGGATCTAGTTGATATGGTAAATCTCAGGTTCATTCAATGCTAGGCATAATGAGTACAATACGGGGACCTCAAAATATCTTCTTTTCGCTCTATGAACTTTGAGGTGTATGGAGTCTCATATTTAACTTTCAGAGCGATAGAGACTCTATTTGGGTTCAATCTGTGCTTGAACGAGGCAGACCTACGTCGAGGGAACGAACCTTTTGAATCACTTTGGGATTGCTTCCGAAAAAAAAAAAAAAAAAGAATAACTTGGAGCACACGGAGCCATCTTATTATCTTTCTGGAAAGGAAAGAATGGCAGACTAACTGATCGATCCATCAGTTCATGAAAGAGCCCAATGCAAAAAAAATGCATGTTGGGTTTTTGGAACAGTTCAAATCATTTCGATAATAATAACTTTGATCTGTTTTACCGAGAAGGTCTACGGTTCGAGCCCGTATAGCCCTATACATTCCACTGAGTTTTGGTATTACTATATTACTTCTTTATCCTTATATCCCTTATTACCTATGACTCAGTCCTAAAGAGTCTCTTGGAGACTGTCAACTATTCTTATATGCCCATGAATAGATCGATAGGAACGTGGGAACGGGGCAGATCATCTAACTTATGATGATCCCTTGTTTATTGATCTATAAAAATCAGTAACACATGACTGACATGTTGATATGCTCTTATCACCCATTATTGAGGGGTTATTAATACACCTCCGATAACCCCAAGCAAGGTCACAATGATTTGTCCCAGTACATCTGTAAGGTCTGAATCTATTTGAGAACTTCGGTCGAATAATAATTAGCATCGATCATCAAAACCTCATTGGTCTAACAGATGCAGGGGACTCCTGGTGTAATGAATGACTAAAGGGAGATCTAGAAAGGTATCTGCCCGATCTAAATAGTTCGTATCGCAGAAATGAAACTAATCGTGACATAATTTACGAAGGGCAAGGCCGTAATTCATATAAGAGGTACTCATAGATCAAATGAATTATAGAATGAAGTATTCTATATATACCCCGATTTGCACAATGTTCATCGAAATGTCCCGAGATCCAAATAAATACGTATTTATCAACAGCCTTTATGAAACTGATAGCCCGGAGCCGTAGGAAAAGAGGACAATTTGTGGATCACGATATTCTCTATCACTTTGATCCTATCGAGATATCAGTAAGTTCTGAATGGTTCTGAGATATAAAAGCATATCCAGATCCAAAAACTGCTGACAAAAACGTGAAAAGTTCATCCTGTAATCATGAAAATTATGAGCATACTTATTAGATACAAATATTGGATTGGAAAGCCCCATGCTTTTCTGGAGTATCCAATTATTCATTCAAAGAGTTTGTATTAGTCCCACTATTAGGTACAATTGGATCTGAAGTTTATACTCAAGAATTCGACTTCCATGAAAGGGACTTCGACCGATTCATATTAGAATTCATTCTATCTAGAGCACCCCAATAAGACTTAGGTTATTGGGTGGATGAATGGAGAGAATCTAACGATTTTCTTAAAATCGATCTCTCATCGAAATGAAACGATCCAGAATGGGACAACGTTTCATCATATGATAACCCTGATAAGATTGATCCGGGGTCTATTCGATCCGATCAAAATTTCCCATTTGATCTGGATCAGAGACGTGTACTCTATTTAGACCTATATGTGGTCTCGGGTGTTTTCCTGAATGCGTCGGATCTATCCTTATTGATCTAAACATATGCCTAAGAGTTGGAATGGAATCTATTGCCAAAGAAAGAGGCTCGATGCCAGCCATCCCCTGGAGTAGCCAGAATACTCGTATAGCATGTACGGAAATCAACGTCGAGTAATGTGAGATTCGAAAAGGATTAATTATTTGTATTGTAAATATACAATACGTACGATGGATCACGAGAACTTCTATGAATTACCCATGGAAACTCGGCTGTTATCTCGATCGAGAGTAAACGTACGATCATATCATCTCAGCAGCGTGTCTGAGAACGTGTATAACGCGGAGAATAATTGATGGGCATCGTCTCCGAGAATAAGACTCTTTTGTAGGTCTCAACAGAAAATGAGCAGATAGAGTCGTTCGGTTGGAATTTTTATTCCGATAGGTCCCCCCCCCTCTCCGGCAGATCGTAAACTTGGCATAATTCATCCGCCGAGTGATTAGGTATTTCCTCCATTATTGTACAGGATTCATTCTGTTATTCCGATCGATCCGCTCCGATTGCTCATCATCATTCCATAATTCGAATTGATGTGGACCTTCCTTGGTAAGATCAGGATCCTATTTGGGTAGGCTTATCCAAGGAAAATCTGAGATCTCCGGATTCCTCCCCTACTTTACGATGGAATAACCTGGATCAGTTACCTTCTAAACATTATGTAAATCGTTCTGAAATGTATAAACGTCCGCCTCTCTCCCCTGATTGGTCCATTGGATTGGTCGGTAACGTATTCTTCGAAGTATCCTCCGTAGATCACTCCCAGTTCAGCTAGTTTTACCGTCGTGATTGGAACAGGAATTGTTTCTTGCTCTATTCAAGATTCCTATTACGGGATGCCCTGGAATCTTTATCCTGTTGACCTAGGGAGGGGTGCGACCAGAAACTTGTTCAGTTCGATCAACGCGGTTACATCAACAGAAGTTATAGGATCGCTTAATATTGTCCATCAATCCTAAAGTAGTATTTGTCGTTCAATGCCCGGCCGGGTCAACAAGGCACAAATAGACTTGGACCTTTATGAATTCCAATTCATATTCCCGGAATGGAACGACTGTCTTGATCCTGAATCAAAAGTCATATCACAGAGGAAATAACCCCTTAGTACTTTTTATCTTTAATAGACGGATCAATCCCTGTTACGGGATCGATAAAGATATTACTGAATGAAGCTCCGGGGGAAATAGTTTATCCGGCATATTATCGAACGGAATCAATTCTATATCTGTCCACATGTTAAATACATAGTACTGGTCGGATTCATCTATTAATAAGCTTCATTCTCCGCGAGATTGACCCATTCATTTCCATGGTCACTTGATCCTTTTTCTCTTTCTTCAGTACTACAAATGGATCTGGATACTACGAATGGACGATCCAATTGAATCCTACTCCTGGAATCATTTGTATAACGAACCAAAGCATCAACGCACGTTACAATTGTTTGAAGATTCATTCCAAATCTCTGACAACTGAGATTTCCCCCTTCTCATATTCTCCCAATATTGTGAAATGTTCACTATTTCCTTCCGTTGATGAATCCGGAAACCCGAAAATTTCTACACTTGTCCCATTACCTACATAAGTATCTGACAAAGAACTCAATTGTCCCTAAGGGCAATCGTGTGAGATGGACCATGCCGAAAAGGCATAATTCTACAAATTGAATACATAAGCCTTTTTCTTGTTATAAGAGATGGATAGGTTTCTGGGGGTTCAATGGAATATATAGATAAACTGAATATGGGTATAAAGAAATTCGGATATGAAACAAGCAGATGGAGTCGAACGACGCATCAGTGAAAAGAACGACCCTCCAATGAGAAAGATCCATATTTTGATGGACAAGATTCAAATATCGGAATAGAACATACAAGAAATCCTAAGCTCTTATAGAAATTCCTGGACATTTCCTTGCATTACATCAGGCCATGTCTCTCGTTACAACTCGAATCACGTGTAATTCGCCGAACCAATGTGCAAAACTGTGTTATTGCAAGATCGATTTCTAAGAAGAATCAATTTTTATTGTTTGACGGTAAATGAAAGTATATAAATGACTGATACGGGGGAGGAAGGATTAACCAGACTTTTCACTTCTGAAATAACCGGGGGTGAAATAAGTTGATTTCTCCCAGATAAATACGTAATACTTCTACATATCACATATACGAGTAATATTTCATTGAATGAATTTTGGAATAAGCCTTGGACAAAATAGTAATATGTAGATCGATGAAAATCAATTGTTCTATTTTTGGGAGAGGAGTGATGAATCCATTTACGGGAAAATGGAATAATTTGATCTATTTCACAGGAGTATATTCATGTTTCTACTTTTTGAATATGAGACTTTTTGGATCTTTTTACTAATATCTAGCCTCATGCCTATTCTGGCATTCCTAATTTCCAGAGCTTTAGCCCCCATTAGCGAAGGCCCAGAGAAGCTCACTAGTTATGAATCCGGTATAGAAGCAATGGGAGATGCTTGGATACAATTTAGGATTCGTTATTATATGTTCGCTTTGGTTTTTGTTGTTTTTGATGTTGAAACAGTTTTTCTTTATCCATGGGCTATGAGTTTCGATATATTGGGTATATCTACCTTTATAGAAGCTTCGATTTTCGTGCTTATCCTAATTGTTGGTTCAGTTCATGCATGGCGAAGAGGAGCATTGGAATGGTCTTAGCTTCCGAGTATTTGGGTGGTGGAGGGAAAGTAGAAAATGGCATAAAACCAGTGATGGGTTCTACAGAATCCCCTTTACTTGGTCAAACAACTCCAAATTCAGTTATTTCAACTACCCTAAATGATCTGTCGAATTGGGCCAGACTCTCCAGTTTATGGCCGCTTCTTTATGGTACTAGTTGTTGTTTTATTGAATTCGCTTCATTAATAGGTTCACGATTCGACTTTGATCGTTACGGTCTGGTACCAAGATCTAGTCCTAGACAAGCCGACCTCATCATAACAGCTGGCACTGTGACCATGAAAATGGCTCCTTCTTTAGTGAGATTATATGAACAAATGCCCGGACCAAAATATGTAATTGCTATGGGAGCATGTACTATTACAGGAGGAATGTTCAGTACAGATTCTTATAGTACCGTTCGTGGAGTGGATAAATTAATTCCCGTAGATGTTTATTTGCCGGGTTGCCCCCCAAAACCAGAGGCTATTATAGATGCTATAATAAAACTTCGTAAAAAGGTAGCTCGAGAAATATATGAAGATAGGACCAAACTCCAACAAGGAAAGAGATATTTCACTCAAAATCATAAGTTTCGTGTTGGATCCAGTCTTTATACTGGAAACTATGATCAGAAGTTACTCCATAAATCTCCCGAACCTCAATCTGAATCTACTTCAGAGATACTTTCCAAAACCTTTGAATCTACTTCAGAGATACCCTCCGATTTTGTAAAATACGAGAATTCAGTATCTTTCCAGGAATCGAGGAATGAAGAATATTTTGTAAAGAGTAACGAACAGGAAATCAATTTTCAAAAATTCCATTGGAAATGTTAAATACTTATACGGATACTCCTACAAGAAAGACTAATGAAGTACAGGGTCGATTATCCGCTTGGCTAGCCAAGCATAAGTTAGCTCACAGACCTCTGGGTTCTGATTACCAGGGCATAGAAACTTTACAGATAAAATCTGAGGATCGGGCCTCTGTAGCTGTCGCTTTATATGTTTATGGTTTCAATTATCTCCGTTCTCAGTGTGCCTATGATGTAGCGCCGGGGGGATCATTGGCTAGTGTATATCACCTTACAAATATACAGGATGATGCGGATCAACCTGAAGAGATATGTATAAAAGTTTTTGTCCCAAGGAAAAATCCCAGAATTCCGTCTATTTTCTGGATCTGGAAAAGTGCTGATTTTCAGGAACGAGAATCTTATGATATGTTGGGAATCCTTCATGAAAGTCATCCACGCCTGAAACGTATATTGATGCCTGAGAGTTGGATTGGTTGGCCTCTACGCAAAGATTATATTACACCTAATTTCTACGAGATACAGGATGCTCATTGAATGGAATAAAATTGAATGGAATAAAAGTAAACAATCTTCGCTCTTACAATTTGAAATATTCAATTTGAACAATATATCATATTTTCGATGGAGTGAGATAAATAGACTTCTGCTAGTGTCGTAATGGAATCCCTTATCCATTTACATCATCCTACATTCTTGGATCTGGAAGAAACCTATTCGGGATAAATTAAGGAATCAAATTCGTTTACGCATCACAAACCATGTACCACGTACACATTCTATAATATACAAAAAGGAAGAGAAAGATCGGATTTCACTTGTACCAATTCCAGTTGAGAATAGATCCTATCTATTTACACTGTCAATTCCGTATTTCCGAGTTTTCGAACCAACTTTTATATACGCACGGGGTATCGAGATCCAATTGGAACGGGGAAGGACAATATGAACAAAAAGGGAGAAAGAGAACGGAACATGCTGATTCATCTATTATGATCGGGATCTATATGTACGTACATATAAATACATAAATATGTACGTACATATAGATACATAAATATGAATATGGATAACTGTGTATTATGATCTAGGTATATGGATATGGATGAGTATGTATGCCAATAGATATCCATCTATCTAGATAGATATTTCTCGATCTATGAGTTCGCATGCCAGGAACCAGATTTGAACTGGTGGCACGAGGATTTTCAGTCCTCTGCTCTACCAACTGAGCTATCCCGGCTCTTCCCTGTGCATCATTCTAACATAGGACCTGAACTTGTGTCAACTGAAGGGACCATAAAAAATGGGGATTTTTTTCCTAGTTAAAAAATTATTTTCGAACAAAATTTACGGGAAGTAACCATTCATGAGAAGGACTGCTAACGATCGAAGAATTTTCAATTCTCTATCCAGATTGGATATTTCAGATATCTAGATCTCTATATATAGATAGAGATCTAGATATCTATCTATAGATAATGAGAGATTCCTACTTCTATTTCTTCATGGGGGGGTGAATAAAAAGAATCAATTCGAAAGTGAGAATTACAAATTCGAAATTGTATAAAAAAAAAAAAAAAAAAAAAAAGAGAAATCAGTCATTCGGGAACGAACTCGACTTGGGGATAGAGAGATTTGAACTCTCACGGTCTATAAAGCCGACGGATTTTCCTCTTACTGCAATTTGCATTGTTGTTGGCATTGACATGTAGAACTGGACTCTATCTTTATCCTCGTCGAAAAATTCACTCCAGGAATCGATCCGACTTCCTCTTTTCTTTAGGGAGGTGAAGTTAATCATTGGATTACTTAATGTCGAATTATTCCTTTAACTTAAAATTGACCCAAGCGTCTCACTAATAGTGAAATGCATAAAATGATTCAAGTCCCGATCATGAACTTTGCTTGATAGTATGGACCATTCCCACTTTTGGAGTGTAAATGTAAAGATTATTCCATAGATGCAGCACTGGGGAAAAGAATATTCATTCGTTAGAATAGCTTCCATCGAGTCTCTGCACCTATCCTTTCTCTTCCTAGTCAAGGAAACTATTGTCTCTGTAAACTGGATTTGGTTCAGGATTGCCCATTCTAAATGTCCTAGGGTTCCCTGGATTTGGAAGCTATCACTTGGTAGGTTTCCATACCAAGGCTCAACTCGATCAAGTCCGTAGCGTCTACCAATTCCGCCATATCCCCTTTTGAAAAACGAGATCCCACTGTAATCTCATCCTATTATTCCATTTTCATCAGAGTTATTCATTGGATATCCATTCGGTACTGGGAGAGATGTCTTCTCTTATTTCTTTCTCTCTTACCATCTCCACTATCATCTAGTATGACTGAAAATGATTCTATCATTTCTGCATTTCCCGCGCAATGTTTTTTCCCTTTCTGTTTGATTTGGAATAGTGAAACGATCAATATCAATTGATCCTTTCTTCCCTTCCTTTCTCTCGAACGAATCCACATCCAAGCAATGTTTCATTGGAATCTGGATTGCGTCATTGAGCTCAATTAGCTATAATTGCTAAGATTCCGAATATATTGATGAATATCATACTAATGATATGCAGTTATGGCTTATTCATACAAGCCCGCTTAGCTCAGAGGTTAGAGCATCGCACTTGTAATGCGATGGTCATCGGTTCGATTCCGATAGCCGGCTCTTTGTTATTCCCTTCATTCCTCCTCATGATCTATAATGTTTTGTTAGGATCAAGGAATATGGGGAAGATTCCTCTTTCTTCTGATCGTTGGTTCACGGGTCCGCTATGCCATGATCACTTTCAACTAGAAACGGAATGGGTTATTGAATGGAGCAGATCTATTTAGATCTCTCCAAACCAATTTTTCAAGAGATCTTTGTTCTCCATTTTGATGTTTATACGATTCATACTATTCTTCTTTCCAGTACTATTTGTTCATTTCGTAAAAGAAGGAGTTCTTATGTCCCGTTATCGAGGACCTCGTTTAAAAATAATACGTCGTCTAAGAACTTTACCAGGGCTGACTAATAAAAGACCGAAATCCAGGAATGATCCTACCAATCAATCTTCTTCTAGAAAAATATCTCAATATCGTATCCGTCCGGAAGAAAAACAAAAATTGCGTTTCCATTATGGACTGACAGAGCGACAATTACTTAAATATGTTCGTATTGCTGGAAGAGCCAAAGGATCAACGGGCCAGATCCTATTGCAATTACTTGAAATGCGTTTGGATAATATTATTTTTCGATTGGGTATGGCTCTTACCATTCCTGGAGCCAGACAATTGGTTAATCATAGACATATCCTGGTCAATGATCGTGTGGTAGATATACCAAGTTATCGTTGCAAACCCCGAGATGTTATTACTATAAGAGATCAACGGAGATCGAGAGCTATGATCGGGAAAAATCTCGATTTATCCCAGAAGGATCAAATGCCGAATCATTTGACTCTTCATTCGTCACAATATAAGGGATTAGTCAATCAAATAATAGATAGTAAATGGATCAGTTTAAAGATCAATGAATTGCTGGTTGTAGAATATTATTCCCGTCAAGCTTGAATTGAGAATGAAAAAGAGAGGTTCTTGTACATCTAGACAATTATGTTTCTCTCTTTTTTCTTTAAGGAGACGAGTAGATAGAATTGTTCGATTCTTGGGATTCGACTTATCTTTGTTCATCCCCCCGTACGCTATTATACGATATGATCATTAATGATACTTTCATTTATCGTCCGCTTTTTCCCAATGTTCTTTTACTTTCTCATATCACGAATCGACGTTTATTCTATTTCCCTATATCACGAAATAGGAGGGGATTGATCTCAGAATGATAAGATCATCCCTTTGGGATTCGATCTATTGGGAGAACAGAACGATGGGGAATAATAAGAAAGTTAAGGTGCGGAAAGAGAGGGATTCGAACCCTCGGTAAACAAAAGTCTACATAGCAGTTCCAGTGCTACGCCTTGAACCGCTCGGCCATCTTTCCTACGAGATCTTCCGATTCTAATCCACGGAATTGATGGATAGCAAGTCCCTTAGGAATTCTTATTCTTCGGATACGATCAGTTCTGAATCCTTTTGCGAAGGTAAAAATACTTATTCAATCCCCAGAAGGGACAAAAATTTTCCAGCACTTCCTCTTCTTTTAGGAAATCTTCATCCTTGTTGATCCGATGATCTCATCCTATTTGAATTGATATTCCCGATCCAATTGAGAAATTGGAATGGATTACTAATCCATTCCATATCATGATCATATATCAATTACAAAATGATTGTCTGGTATCAATTATGTAATAATTAGGAAGAATTCTTCGACAACAATTTATTGTATAAATTGTCTCATGATGATCATATTATAAATATATGCACATATAATTGATGGTCATTTGATTCTCATTATGCAATGATCATTTCACTTCTTTATTATTTCTTTCGTTCGGATCACGACCAAATGAAAATGATAACTTATCGAGTTCACGGAATATGTAGAAACAGTTCCTTGAATAGGAATCTTTTTCTATTGCTTATTGGTCAATATTACTAATGAACATCAAATTGTTCCGAGCATTCCCCATCTATCTATTATTAGTCTATCTATTATTAGATAGAAGAATCAATTGGAATGTTCACATATTTCCGATCGTAAGAAAATCGATTTCTATGGTATTGTGCACCGGAAAATCCTTTTGTTCATGGGATCATTTCCGGAAAAAGGGAATGAGAAGAATTATCAAATCTATAACTGACTATGCCTAGATCTCAGAGAAATGACAATTTTACTGATAAGACCTTCACAATTGTAGCGGATATCCTATTGCGAATAATCCCCACAGCTCCAGGGGAAAAAGAGGCATTTACCTATTACAGAGATGGTGTGATTCGATCTTTTTTCCGTTCTTTCCCTCTCGGGGGGGGGGGGGGAGACGGGATTCGGAAATAAAATAATATTGAGTCAAAGAAAACTTACGCTTAGTGAAGGTGAGTTTTGGAGATGAAACAATTCCTTCTGTCGTGTATCCCCGGTTGATGCAACCTTGGATGCCCTGATCTCCTAGAGATCCCAGTATCGAGCGAAAGGTTACACCTATGGAATAGGCTTTGTATGGTCGAGTCTATCTAATAGGCATGCATAGGGGAAAAGCACTACATGTGGAAATCAACAACACAAAAGCTTCGTTATAGTTCATACGCATTACCCCTTTTATGGGGGCTAATAAGAATGGTTGGGACAACAAACATCCATCTCGTTTGTACCTCGGGTATCCATATGATATAACCATCGTAGATCGTTGAAGTGGCTAATTCCTAGAAAATACAGGGCGTTAAGGACAAATGAATTGTTAGAGTTTCCATTTTTAGCACTAAGATCCTCAGTGCTCAGGAAAGAATCTCTGCGATAAGGATGGCTAGAGACTCATTGGAAAGACACTAGCCCCTGTTAGTTCAAAATGTTGGGTAATAATCTTTTTTCAATTCTACGGGTTATTCCCCTTATTATGTACTATAAAGGAGGAGCCGTATGAGGTGAGAATCTCACGTACGGTTTTGGAACGGAGATCATTTCAATTGAATGAACGACCGTAACGGATGTCAGCTCAATCCGAAGGAGAATATGCGGAAGCTTTACAAAATTATTATGAAGCTATGCGACCGGAAATTGACCCTTATGATCGAAGTTATATACTATATAATATAGGTCTTATCCACATGAGTAACGGAGAGCATACCGAGGCTTTGGAATATTATTTCCAGGCATTGAAACGAAACCCATCCCTACCACAAGCTTTTAATAATATGGCCGTGATCTGTCATTACGTGCGGCTATCTGTGCTATGGAATAGATCAGTTAGGAACTGCTATGGGGAAGGACAAAGAAAAAGGCTTTCTACATATGCGCCGTCCGAAATAACGGTTTCTTATCAGCTGTAATAAAAAGACCATCCTTCATAGGAGCCCGAATATGAATGGATAAGCAGAGCCTATATACTCCATGGATAAAAGAATGAATTCGATTGATGGGGGAAGCACCGTAAAGATCAATTATTGAAAATTCGGGCTGATACAATGAGATCTGCTCACTCACAAAAGTCAGGGATCAACTTATGCAATAGAGTTGATCTACTAAGCTATCGAGCAGCGGTGTAGGATCAGATCCTAAAGATAGAAGAAGGCACTTTCCCATCAACTCCAGATGGGAAGTACTTCTAAAAATTTCTATGCAAAATTGAGATAGTTACCTCTCAAAAAGACCTCTATTTGGATGATTTGAAGTAGAGATCTTTGTTTCTCTACTTTCTCTTTCTGAGGGTGGGAGAAAAGATAAAATCCGATCAAAAGTGAAGTTAAAACTCATGTCATTGACCCTTTTTGGTCCTTCAATTGACCTAATCAAATGGAACCCATTTGCAATGAATTCTCTTCAATGATATATTTTGAATTTTGAGTGGAGGACCAAATACAAATAATAGTTGATTGAGCCGTATGAGGTAGGAAACTCTCAAGTACGGTTCTAAGGGAAGGAAACTTTTCCAAGTTGACCTATCTCGACCGGGGAGAGCAGGCCATTCGACAGGGAGATCCTGAAACTGCGGAGGCTTGGTCCGATCGAGCTGCTGAGTATTGGAAACAAGCCATAGCGCTTGCTCCAGGCAATTACATTGAAGCACAAAATTGGTTAAAGATTACAGGACGCCTTGGCGAATGAGAATCTCTATTCCTAATCATTTTTTGAAATTACCAAATATTGATTCTCCGGGGGAGATCAATGGAATGATTTCGTAATACTCTTTTTAATTTGATCCTATTTCGGCATCTATTCATGGGAATAGATCGACAATATCGCAAATAATACCTTTTATGGATCGTTAATGAAATAGATCTATTGAATAAGGTGAAATTCAGAGATGTCTCTTCAATGATCCATGAAGAATTTCAAGTCATTGTGATCCATAATGACATGTGATATATGATATGACATATGTGGGTATCTGTGTGGATATCTATATCTAGATATATCTATATCTAGATATAGATATCCATATGATAATGATCATTGCACCGATAAATACTTTTTACATCACACGAGGAAAGATTTTTCCTGAATTGCAATGGTCCATTGAGCACCTCAGGGATATGTCATAATAAATTTGAACACCTGCCCCAGATTGACTCCGTATCATAGTCGCTCCGGTCATGAACTGGAAAAGAAAGAGAAGAACGGGTTGAAAACATATATCTATCAGAAGTTCACTAATTACTGTTGGCGGGTTTCTTCTTATGTCTCGTCCGGAAAGAGGAGAACTCAATGATTATTCGTTCACCGGAACCAGAAGTAAAGATTGTGGTGGAAAGGGATCCTATAAAAACCTCTTTTGAAAAATGGGCCAAACCTGGGCATTTTTCAAGGACACTAGCTAAAGGCCCTAATACTACTACTTGGATCTGGAATCTACATGCTGATGCTCACGATTTTGGTAGCCATACCAATGATTTGGAAGAGATCTCCCGCAAAGTCTTTAGTGCTCATTTCGGTCAACTAGCCATCATCTTGATTTGGCTAAGTGGGATGTACTTTCATGGCGCTCGTTTCTCCAATTATGAAGCATGGCTGAGTGATCCTACTCACATAAAACCCAGTGCTCAGGTAGTTTGGCCAATAGTAGGTCAAGAAATACTGAATGGGGATGTAGGTGGAGGTTCTCGAGGGATACAAATAACCTCTGGTTTGTTTCAAATTTGGCGAGCATCTGGAATAACTAGTGAATTACAACTTTACTGCACTGCAATTGGTGCATTGATCTTTGCAGCGTTAATGCTTTTTGCTGGTTGGTTCCATTATCACAAAGCTGCTCCAAAATTGGCTTGGTTCCAAGATGTAGAATCCATGTTGAACCACCATTTAGCGGGGTTACTAGGACTTGGGTCTCTATCTTGGGCAGGACACCAAGTACACGTCTCTTTACCTATTAACCAACTCCTAGATGCTGGAGTGGATCCTAAAGAGATACCTCTTCCCCATGAATTTATTTCGAATCGCGATCTTTTAGCTCAACTTTATCCTAGTTTTGCTGAGGGATTAACCCCACTTTTTACCCTAAATTGGTCGGAATATTCAGAATTTCTAACTTTTCGTGGAGGACTAAATCCAGTCACGGGGGGTCTGTGGCTGACCGATACTGCACATCATCATTTGGCTATTGCAATTCTTTTCCTGATAGCCGGTCATATGTATAGGACCAATTGGGGCATTGGCCATAGCCTTAAAGAAATTTTGGAGACTCATAAAGGTCCATTTACGGGTGAGGGTCATAAAGGTCTTTACGAGATCTTGACCACCTCATGGCATGCTCAATTAGCTCTTAACCTAGCTATGTTGGGCTCTCTGACTATTGTCGTAGCTCACCATATGTATTCTATGCCTCCCTATCCATACTTAGCTATTGACTATGGCACCCAACTCTCTCTGTTCACACATCACATGTGGATCGGCGGATTTCTCATAGTTGGCGCCGCTGCACATGCAGCCATTTTTATGGTAAGAGACTATGATCCAACTACTCAATACAACAATCTATTAGATCGTGTTCTTAGACATCGTGATGCGATTGTATCACACCTCAACTGGGCATGCATATTCCTAGGTTTCCATAGTTTTGGTCTGTATATTCATAATGATACTATGAGCGCTTTAGGGCGTCCTCAAGATATGTTTTCGGATACTGCTATACAATTACAACCTATCTTTGCTCAATGGGTACAAAACACTCATGCTTTAGCACCGGGTTCAACAGCTCCTGATGCAACAGCGAGCACCAGCTTAACTTGGGGAGGTGGTGATCTAGTAGCAGTAGGCGGCAAAGTGGCTTTGTTACCAATTCCATTAGGAACCGCGGATTTTTTGGTACACCACATTCATGCATTTACTATCCATGTGACTGTATTAATTTTACTTAAAGGCGTTTTATTTGCCCGTAGCTCTCGTTTAATACCTGATAAAGCGAATCTTGGTTTTCGTTTTCCTTGCGATGGACCTGGAAGAGGAGGGACATGTCAGGTATCCGCCTGGGATCATGTTTTCCTAGGTTTATTCTGGATGTACAATGCGATTTCGGTAGTGATATTCCACTTCAGTTGGAAAATGCAGTCCGATGTTTGGGGTAGTATAAGTGATCAGGGAATGGTAACTCATATCACGGGAGGAAACTTTGCACAGAGTTCCATTACCATTAACGGGTGGCTTCGTGACTTTCTATGGGCACAAGCCTCTCAAGTGATCCAATCTTATGGTTCTTCATTATCTGCCTATGGTCTTCTCTTTTTAGGTGCTCATTTTGTTTGGGCCTTTAGTTTAATGTTCCTATTTAGTGGCCGTGGGTATTGGCAAGAACTCATCGAATCTATCGTTTGGGCTCATAACAAATTA